TGATAGTTTGAAGGCTTTCTCGGCCTATCCAAAGCTTGAAATATCTTTACTTATTGCCGGAGAGATAGGGGCTGAAACAAGGCTTGAAAAGGAGCTTACAAAGAAGACTCAAGTACGATTAGTGGGCGCTGACAGTTCGTGACAAAGAGATGGTTATGGCCTAAGGGATGAAAGCAAGGTCACACCATTATGGAGAAGATAAATTATATCACGAAAGAGCTACTCGCTTCATGCCCCCCTCTGTGTGGAATTCCCTTTCTTCGTTTTTTGTAGACTCAGGAAAAACTGCTCTTTCTCAAGCTCTACTCAGACCTTCTTCTCCGTCAAACCGTGGATTTGGATTCCAGTAGCCTATGAACGAATTCCCGATGCCATTTATCAAGATCTGGTGGTATCCGAAACTATTATATTCCTGGTACTGCCCAATCGATTCTTTATCTCAAAGCTCTTGATCAAAGCAATGGAGAGTTTCAAATAGGAGCCCGAGCTCTCATTCTATGACTGTTAACTTCCATTCTTGGGCTGATGGGAGCTTTCCTTCAGAGCCAGGACGGATTCCTTATTTAGGAAAAGATAGAGATCACAGACTTTCGATTTGCTTCTTCTCGCTCACCTTCTTTCCTTCTGAGTCCTCCCATGGATGATACTTTTTTTAGTTACTATTCGTGTCGGTGCCTTTGTCCGACTTTGTATGCCCAATCACCTACTAAGCACACAAGGACTTCCCTTCTCTTGGTTTTCCGCTATGACTAATAAGTATAAGATTCCAGTGGCTAGTTTCATTGTCTAAGCTAAGCTCCTTTCATACTTAGTCTATCTTTTCTTTATGGCCTATGGACCTACGACACCTCCAGAAGGATGGTGCGCCGCATACCAAGCGACTGAGGTGCTTAACTTCGACGATTGGGGATCGATCCCACTTGACAATTTCCATAGAGAATGATATGTTGTTGGTAACATGTGGATGGATGCCAATCAAGTAGAAAACTTTCTAAGTGGTTCACAAGTGAAAAGGAGTTTTTGGTAATTGGACATGTTGTGCTTGACCACCCAGGATGAGTAGCAGGCTTAGCTATCGAAGTGATAGGCCCGTAGACCATTTTCTCTTTCTTTCTCGGAATAGCTAGCTAGAATCAGTTAGCGATGATTGGTATTTTCAAGTTTCCGCTTCGAGTTAGTCGATCTTTCCCAAGAAAGGCTAGAGGGAGACATTTCGAAAGGTCTTTCTTTGAAGCCAGGACAAGGCCCATGAGATTCATTAAGTAAGTAGTGGGGCAGCCTTCTTAGAGAAGATTTATTTAGAAAAGCAGAGCGAGAGCGAGTAGGTAGGAAGTGTAACGTTGAGATCTCTCCCTTCTCCCTCCGGGTTCCTTAGTTTGATAGGTGATCCTAGCATTTTCAGTAAGCCAACCAAAGACTGCCTACTTGTTCTATGGAGGATCAGAAGCTGCGCCAACAATGCTTCGATATAAGGAAGGATTTATTAAGGGAATCCTGGATAACTGAAGATTTGTTTTAAGTGGAGTGTTCATAGGTTTGGCTGTGAGCATGTTTGCCTTCTTAAGTAGATTTCTCAAGTACTGTTGAGTAAGAAGGATACCTGAACTAGTAGAGGTGACCTCAATACCCAGAAGTGAAGTTGACCAAGATCTTTAATGGAGAATTGCTGATGTAAAGTATGTCAGAGGTGTTTCATTGCAGAAGATGAATTACCAGTAACGATAATATCATCAACGTAGATCAAAATGTAAATGTAGGAAATCCTACCCTGATTTCAGAAAAAATAGAGAAGGAACAGGACCAGTCACAGCAAACACTGATGATGAATGATGAAGAAAGGTGATGGCATCCCAACGGATATGGAGAAGGATAAAAAGCAGCAGAAGAAAACAAGTCCTGAGTTAGTGAAGGAAGCTTCATCACAGAGACCTCCAGTAGTCAAGATCAGTCCCATTAAGGAGACCTATGAGCTGGATATGAGATACGAGGGGATTTAGCCTTCAGAGAGAGAGTGACGAGGAGAGAGATCAAATAAAAAGGAACTCGCAGGGGAAATTTCGGCTGGCCAATCTGGAGCATTCTCGGCTGGGTCCAGGATTTGTTCCTCTGGAGTCGGGCTGGAAGTTGATTGGGAGGGGGAGCACCTGAAAATCAAAAAAAGATCATTCCAATGGAACGAAGATATACTTTATCAAGGAAGTCCTTACTTTCATCTTAATGATCCAGATATGGATCAAGATAAAGGCATTCTACGACTACGAAATCCAAATGGAAGCAAGCCCTCCCTAGCTTGGTAGAATCTGTTTCCAGCTGAGGAATTGGAATTAGCACATCGAAAGAGTGAGGCCAAATTGGAGAAGGCTGCTTTCAAGTAGTCTTTCTTAAAGTAAAGAGCTAGGCCTTCATGCATCCATCAAAGGGATGCTCGCTTGTCAAGCTATGTGCTTTCTTTCCTTCGTACCAGCACATGATGTTTTAAATTCCTTTCCATATTTCGCTTGAGTGGCCTTTTCAGTTTCTTTGATTCGTTTCTCATTTTCTGTTGGTGCCGAGACCGAAAGAAAATGAAATAAAGAGAATTTTTCGCTAACCATTTGAATAACCAAAGCTGTGTAGTACTGACATGGGCCTATTTTAGGTGATTTCTTGTGGCAGGGTATAAGTGGGCCTGGCCCAAGGTGACTAATTAAAGTGCAGCTGCAGTGCCAAAGAAATAAATTTCATGTGGCAAGCATAGTGGCATGCTCTCTAGTCGGCGAATGAAGGATTCACTTCACTAGCTAGCCATTGGCTTAGGCTGCGACCCAAAAGCGAAGGAAAGAATACGACGGGAAGGATATTGATAAAAAATAGGAAATGGAAGTAGATGAGCGTCTGTCAGGTGCTTGTTGACTCTTTGTCCAGGTAATTGGAAAAGAGCTTTCGGTTCTATTCCTTTTTAGTTTTAAGTAAAGGCTTTTTATCGACGAATAAATAAGCTCTTTCTACTTTGCCTTAAAAGCTCGTCCTAAGGAAAGCAATTTGAACTTGCTTGAGAAGATAGCAGAAGTTCTAGTTATTACAGCTAAAGTGATAGCAACTCATGAACGAAGTGCTCGACCATAGATAGGGAACGAGCGGAAAAAAAGTAGCGAGTTAAGAAGGGTTAGGAGCCATAGAAGAAAACTTTTTTCTTTAGGTCAAGGTGATAGAAAACCATTTTGACAATGGCACATAGCTGGGGGCCCTTCTATCTTCTATCCTATCTTATTATGCCGACGCCTTTCTCGGCCAAATGATAGAGGCGCTTCGGACAGGTAGAAGGACTAATTAAGTCTATTGGGTTCGGCCACACCAATAAGAGCTTGTATAGCGAACAAACGCTAAGAAAGAGCTTAACCACCTGTGAGTGGATTAGTCTACTCCTTCTTACAAGTAAGATACCCGCGCGATGCTAGGACAAGAGAAATCAAACCATTTGCAAAAGACCAGTTGAACTTTTTGGTTCTCTTTCGCACCACTCCTTGACATCGTACCGGGTTGCATCTCGACTCTTTCTCCGTAACTTGGGCACGACATAACGTCTCCAGGAGCTCGAAGCGTTGCAGTTGGCTGCGCCACAATTTATAAGATCTCTTTCAATACAGTAATGCACTCTATTAATACTATAATCTAATAATTCCCTTATCTCAATGTATATACTTCAACGGCTGCCTCCTGCTGCACAGTGCATTCAGATTGGTTCGCTGGCGTGCTGTTACCCCTTTCAACACTTAAACTATGCAGGATTCTTAGAAAGTTGGTGATGCATATGCTCAACCGTCTACCTTGGGGGCTGAAACACACACAAATGATGTCCCGTCACCTTCTCCCGTACGGCAACAAAAAGGTGCTCATATTGACCAAGAACTACCTCTTCCCTCTATTGATTCTTTTCCGATCGGAACTCCGACTCATAAATCACGTATATAGACATTTGGAATGGATATCTTGATGCCTTAGAGATTAGACAGGTAGCGAAACGTTCGTTGGTCGGCAACGTAGAAGGCAGAGGTTGAAGCAACAAATTTTCTTCTTACGAAAACCTTGCCTTTATGAAAGTACACTGTACTGGACTTTCTTCCCCTAGTTACGCAGAAGAGCAAGCACTGAAGCGGATGACCGGACCTTACCAACATACTAAAAAAAGTAGGATTGGCAACCGAAAAAGAACCTTATTCTATCATCGGCCTTGTGAACTAATTACTTGCGTCTTTGTCTCAAAGATTCGATCATGGGCTTTTTTATTGTGATGAGGCTAGTTTGAACTATGCTTTTTCTCCTTTCTACCCCCCTCTTGACACAAGTTTCGCACATTCTCTTCTATCAGCTATAAACTCCCTATAGATATACTTCTTACTGACTGATTATGGCTTCCCTGACTAGAGAAGGAAATGTCGGGAGGAAATAGAGATGATAGGACCACCTGAATGCTGGAGATGAGTGCTCGTCGTATTCCCTCGAGGAAAGCAGAGGCCCTCGCGGAAAGATAAAAGAAAATGAAAAGCACAGCCGGCTTAGACCAATAGACAGAGTAGGACCCACGAGAGGTCATTTTTTACGTACGGAATAGGCTCTAGGAAAGCTGCCTGGAAAAGTGGGAATGAAAGCAGAATGCTTACCGGCTTCGAAAGATAGGACTGCGAGACTTGGACATGAAGGAGAGTTCCCGCTATCCCATAGGGATTTGACAGATCCTCATACACCAATATGGCCTTATAGTCACAGAACAGAGACATCATGCAGACCTTCTGGCCAGAGATATAAAATTACTTAGAATAAGAAGTTCATGTTTTATAGACAAGTAAGATAACAAGTTAAGTAATACGAATCCATACTAGGAAAATGTGAGTCCTAGGCACTGGAATTGGTTCTCTTCTCCCTAATCCCTATTACCCTTTCCATCCTCAAGTGTTACTTTCCTATTACCTATCTCCTCTGCTTCGGCTCCTTTCCCAAAGGATCACCCCCTCTTCTTCCAAGCAAGACTACGGAGCAATCAATAAAACGGGTATGCGACGGAATTCATATAGGTTGTTTTTGAAGGTTTCAAAGCAAAGGATTTCGAGGAACTACATCCGAAGCTTGTTCGATTGACCCGATACCGAGCCCTTATCTTTTCAGAAGATGTGCAACGAAGGATAGCCTTGCTTTTGGTTTTTCAGTCAACCAGTAGTAGATACAGGAGGAGGTGCTATTAGAGAAGAATTAGTTGATTTGGAATACCCTTCGCTTGCTTTGTCAAGGGAACGGTTTACTTTTCGAAGATAGTATAGTATTTGGAAGGAAATGCCCATGATCAGTTATCCCTAGCGAAGCGAATCATCCCCTAGCGCTAGCTAATAATTATAGGTAGGATACGAGCTATTAATACGATAGAGATATTCCTAGACCTTTTCCGAGCTATAGACGTTCTTCCCCGGCTTATCCAAGATCCAGATCCGGGAACGGTTTCCTACCCAACGCTAGCTCTGTTGAGACGCATTCCTACCTAACGCAAGCATATTATCCTCGAGCGTAGCAAGCTATTCCTATCCTACTCTGCTTCCTAAGGGAAATGGGATTAATGCTATCTGGTTACGGCAAATAGCCTACTTCCGGTACAGCACCTTCAAGGGCACCCTCTTTTGTTATTCAATAGGAGGATTAGAATGAGGATTCCTCTGCTAAGGCTTTGGTTGAATCGTATTGACTACGAAAGGTACGGTGTAGGTTCCCACGATCTTTCCTACGATTTCTACGAATAGATGACTACGACTAACGCAAGAGGGATTCCTGCGACTAACGCTAGAGCAAAGGGAAAGGACAATGAAGCAGCAATAAACAGATTGAAGAGCTATTAGTATAGCTAGTATTAATGAAACAATTAGTTAGTTTGGGAAGACTGCTTTGCCTGGATGGGATGTGCGAGACTGGAGTAGGGTTACGGGACGGGTCTCCGAGTTGAACCTGTGTTTTGTGATGACATACCTTTCCTTTATAAAGTATTTACCGGATTCGCTAGTAAACAAGAGAGGGTCCAGGGAGAAACAAGTTTCGGGACAGACAATAGTGGGGAAGTAGGCAATTCAGCTCCCATCCGGATTACATGAATTTCGAGTTGGCAACTAACATCTCCACAAGCTCGAGCTCATAACGTATACGAATGGCGAATGGTTCGATTGAAGTTGAAGTTTCGGGGTTTGACTACGCCTTCCGGGGCGAAATACGATTTATCGCAATTCAAATCTATTAAAGTATAGTGATAGTTCACACATTAGCAATTAGCACTGCCTCAAAGCAAACATAGGAACTAGGGAGTTCATCGATAGACTTTCCCTTTAGTTTCGTACTTCCCTGTTTCGGATTTGCATATGTCTTGTTTCGCAATAGTTGTAGAGAAAGTCCATCCCTCAATCACGGGACAATCCTCCACTCCAGGGCAAAGGTACTTCCAAAGCAGACAAGGTTCATCTGCGCATGAAAGGAATGAAACAAATTCAATAGGGTCATCCCCACCGAGATCGGTACCTATCTAGATCCCCAGCTTCGACAAGGCGTCCTCCTTCGCATTTTGCGACCATTCCCACGAGGACTACGATTCGGATTATCTAATGTCATCCCCAAACATAATTACACCTCTTAAGAGGAAGGGACGGCCCTCTATCCGGTGTGGGTTCCTACGAATTATTGTATGGTTTCGGATCCTGGTCCCTCTGCCCTTGCTTTTTGTTATTCCATAGGGGTATGGATTGAAGTAATCACTAATCCAGGAAAGATGGATCTTTAGCTAGCTCTACGGCAAAGCCAATACGCCATGTATCAAAACAATAGGGATAGGGGTAATTGTATACCACCTACGAATAGGAATATCCTGGGTTTAGTAATAAATCTAATTTCATCAATTCTAAGCACGGTAACGGCAGTGCTCCTATCCAACGGCCGGGGATCTATTCGATTTATCAATTTGCTAATGCCGAAAAGCTTAGGTTGTTATTTCATCGTCTTGCGCTAAAAAGGCACCCTCCTATTATGCTAAGGCCAGGGACGGATAACGGCAAAGCGGAACAGCAATAGCGAAAGCAGGTACAGTAACGGCGCTATCCCTAAGCGGCTATGGCGAATCAAAATAGAGAAATTTAGAGCGTTGCGAATTTCCTTCTAAGGAAAGATCCTACCAATCACGGCTTCCTAGCTTAGGGCACCTTCCTTGCTCCTCAGTGGATAGCACTTTCTTTCGATAAATTGGCAGGGACTGCGTACCATTAAAGGGAGTCAGTGGGCACCGTAAGTAGTAATCGAGAACTTGATGAACATACCAACCAGTATGTGAATCCGTAAAACAAGTGGAGGAAGAGAGGCTATATCTAGCTTTCCCTGCCTGGTGAGCCCGTTCACCTAGTCTTTCCATGCTTTCAGTGGCATATGACTATCTGAATGCCATATACCAATCTCAATCCTCCAGCTAATAACCTATCACACACAGTGTGATATCTCCCTTTTCTCCATCTGCCTCCCTTCCCTATGTGACTTCAGCTTTCACCGGATGCGGAATTCTCGTTTTGTAAAGATCTCCTTGGCTTATTATTTCTCATGTCTCTATATAGGTATTCTTGTGTCTCTGCTCTGTTGAGCCTTGTTGCCATTTATTATTGCTATGTGCCCACCCGCTCCTATTGACCAGTGCTGTCTGACCTTCTTCCTTCGAAAGGGAAAGATAATAAGATTGGGGAGAATACCTTGTTATGGCCTTTTCCTTGGATACGAGCTGCTACTCAATGGATTTACCACTGGGGCATTTTATTGACCAGCTTTCCAATCAATTAAAGAATCGGTGGGTACTAGACTAGAGCGAGGAATCGAAAGAGAAATCAATCTGGAACTTCAGTACTGCAGGCTGAGGACAGTGGTTAGAGAGAGTAAGGGAGTTATTGGTAAGGGCACTTACTTCTAGGGGAAGGGTCAAGGCAGAGGCAGAGGCAGCAGGTCTAATTCCAGACTAAACTAATAATAGTTTGCTCGAGAAAAGGATAAGACATGGCTATCGCTTCGACTGCTTCTCCGGAGGAAAAGATGCCTCCCATAAGATGTGCCTAGAGATAACAATCATTTCTGAATCTCGTATAAGTGATCAACTACTTGATTGCCTCCGAAAAGGTGGACAATCAGGAGGAAATGCATTATCTCCCTTACTTACTATGCAAGAGGGACAGCATAAGTATGCCCTTTTGAAAACGGGACTATTTCAATTCAACAGTCCTGAGGGTTAAGGTCAGATGAATTATCACGAGCGAGGAGAGAGAAAGTGCTCTATTGATTTGATAGGCAGAGGCGGTAGGGAAGAAAACTAGACTCACTCTACTCTCTCGAGAGGATTGACTTGCGATCATATTGAGAGTTATCTTTAAGCCTGAATCCATTTGAACTGACATATAGAGGTCCTGCTTCTCCAAGCTACTTCGCTTCCTATTGATAGTTTAGTTGGAGTGCCAAGCCCGTAGAGAAAAAGTTCTGATCCGTGTCAGTCCAGATGAAAAACCTGCAATTGCTGGAGCCGGGGCCTCGTAAGTTCTATTCCAGTGGTGTAAGCGGGTGAGCAAGCAAGTGAAAGAAAAAGCAAATTCCACTACTGTAGACTCGGCAAGGGACGGAGGGTAGGCTACTATTGACTTTAACTAAAGGAATGGCTCTGGTACTTAGGAGTGATTGGGTTGTCCCTTCACTCAGAAGATAGGGTTGTTTCTTGCTTTGGTTGAATCAACCCTTCACTCGGGGGAGCGGACATGGGGTTCTTAGAAAAGCACTAGCCCCGACTGACGATGTCATGTAGCAGCAACTAATTCTAAAATAGGAATTGGCTTGGCTGGCGGTATGATACGAAGTACGAGCTGGTTGAATAGCAATAACCGTTGGACTAAGAAGCACTGGTTTGAGGAAACGGGAAGAAGAGATAGAAGGGATCCATAGTTTGATGGGGTTTGACCTGAACTCGGATTCTTAAAAGAACTATAGGGAGAGCAACCTTGGTTGAACAGTATTATCCTTTTGCACGCACATGAACATTCTCCACTCTTGCTTGACTTGCTTCTTTTTTAATAGGATTTCATTCCTTTAACATAGGATCGTAGTTTTTGGTTAGATTTCCCTTTTAGTGTAAGGGAACGACTTGGGTTAGAATTCCCTGTGAGTGGGAGGGACCTGTTAACGTCTGACGGACTCTATGATTTTAAACTCACTCTAGCATTGTTTCTTAAGTTAGTGGTGTTAGTGCTCATCACTTGATTGAATCGAATGGATTTAGAGACATACATGGATGAAATGAAAGGGCATTAAGAAGCAAGGCATAAAAGCCCTAATGGATGGCCAGGGAAATGAAAGACCAATGATCACTCCATTAAATGGCGCTAAGCTATTACAAACCACTTTTCAACGAGGTAACACCTTTTTACTCCGTACTCCATATTTTTGGAATCTATTTATTCGATTCCTAGCCCATCTTTATATACGTAAGAAAAGCCGATAAGAGACTTTGATCCTTTGCTTGAAAGGCGAAGCCCGACTCTTGTTGCCGAAGCGTAGGGTTGGTACCGCCGCCTACTTTTATTCCTTTCCAGGGGAGTTGCTTAAAGGCGGAGAGGTTGGTTTAGTATTCGACCTAGGAATTCTCAAGTCAACTTTCTCAACAACAGGACTGGCTTGCTATCTTGAGTCAGTAGTTTAACCGGATCTTTACTAAGTAACCACACCGGTAAGAGAGCAAATTGCTTAGACGAGGAGCGGTTAGCCAGTTGAATTCAATAGTGACTTTTCTTCCTTAAGGTACTTGGCTTGCTTAGACGAGGAGCTAGAAGGCAAGGCAGTTTACTTACCAACTTTTAAGCCACTCTACTTCCTACCAAGCAGGAGCAATCCAGATAGAAGTGTACCGGGCCTAGGACTGAAATAGGAGGTATATTGTTAAGGGATGGGGCTCTGATGAACATGTGGCGGCAGATCTTATCAGGCGAAGAAATGCAATTCTTTCCCCGGGCCGGAGTAAATAGATCTGGTTTCAAGTAAAGCTGTAGGTAGATAGAGTTCAAGAACTTCAAAATAAAAGTTATGTATTATTCAGCAAATCATAATTACAATGTTATCCTGAGAGTGCTTGATATAAATACTAGATAAATTGACTTTTTCAATCACTAACTCAATGAATTGTATCTCAAAAAGGCAAACTTAGAACAACGACATTCAGTTCATAAGTTCAGTTTTTCTTTTTCCTCTCCATTACTTCTGTCTCCGGACGCATAGCTTTATTTAGTCTCCAGCCTTCTTGCTATAGAGCAGAAACCTGTCCTCATCTGCGTATCACATCTGCCTTTTGTCCTATTTGATTCTCATAGGGCTAGCCAATGAATGGTCCAAGAAAAGAAAGAAGGAAACTTCTTATATAGAGAGAACGGGTCAATAAATAGGTGCATGGCCCGCCCATCAAGAAGAACTTCCTCCACATTCTCTTTGTCTGATAGCGGCGGCAAGAATTGACATAGAAAAGCCAGCCGGGGACGGCGAGTTCATTTTTCTATTATAGCTCTTTCTCACCTCTCTGGTACTGACGCACTTTTTCCAACATATTCCTGATTCGCTTTTAACACGGCTTAGTTAATTCTTGACTTTACCGTTGCTAAACCATATTCTATAGGCCTCACTCAGTTCTGTATAGATTAAGTGCAATTCAATTCGTTAATGACCCCGCTTTGCTTTCTGTCTATCCACTCCTGCCCTACCTAGTCCGTTTCCTATGACCCCGGTGCTACATCCTAAAATGCAAACAAGCAACGACGCATACTAATTATGGCCTCTCGCTTTTTGGGCTCGCTTTTCGAGTGAACTTACATTCGGAACATTAACTGATTGTTCTACTTGGGCTCAAGTTCAACGCCGCTTAGCTTAACGTATTGACTTTGTTCTTGCGCACGCACCCTTCGGCTTCATAGGTGAACCTCTCCTTAACACTAAACGTTGCCTTGGAAGGCTTTGCCACTGTCTTGCCTCGCAGGAAAGGGACTCCACTGGTTGAAATCCCGAAGTATAGACTTCCCTAGGATGTGAGTGCCCACTTTTCTTTCTCAAATGCATATTCTCGTAGAAAGAGAAGCCCGATCGTAGGTGAAGTTGGTAGTGTGGAATCAAGCTAGGAAAGATAAGCTGTTTATTTAGTTTGCTAGGCAAGGAAAAGCCTGGTCTGGTAAAGGGTCAATAAAAGTACAACGTTGATATGAAAGCTGTTAGTTGATATGAGCGAGGGCCTTTCCTGTATAGAATAAAGCTAGTAATGAATGAATCATAGTGCTAGAATGCATGATAGGGTTTAATCACTCAGCTAGGGTTTAATGCATTCTAGGGAAAGCATAGAAAAAGGGTAATCTTCATAGGAAAAGGGACTCTTTGGTTATAGGGCCAGGCCTGTGGGTACAGAGAATTTTTTGTTAACTGCTTGCTTCTTGGTTGTGTGAAACACAGAGTGCGGTATAGGAATGCTTGAAAGACTAATGGTACAGAAGAGGGATTGTGAACTGCATGCATTGATTGTTAACAGGGAAAAGCATGGATTCAACACAGTACAGAGTATGGCAAAGAGAATGGTTTTATGAGACGCTTGCTTGGTTGACAGAGAAATGTCTTGCTCACAGTCTTGTTCACAGACAAAAGTCCGTGCTTATAAAAGAGGCTATGCTTATCTAATAGGGTATATCACCTGTCCTTTCCTTTCCTTGCTTGGCTAGGCCAACTGCCAGGGTCAAGAGTCTGTCTTGGGTGAAGCTTGCTTGGTTGGCTTGACTATCAATGCCTGCCTTTCCAATGAAATGCCTTCGTATCCAATTCTATCTCCCGAACCGTTCTCATGCTCTTTCTCACTAAAGAAAGGCATGGGCAGAGGTGAGTCGAACTGCTGCTTACCAATTCCTTCATATCAAATTCTATCTCCTGAGCTTTGCTAGCAATGGAAGTGTGTGCTGTTCCAATAGATAGGAAAAGCGATTATATTACGAGAATTCTCAAGTCGATTCAATAGATAGTCAGTGTGTTCCATTCCAATAGAAAGGAAAGGCATTATTCTGATAGAACTGGTTATTCGGTAAGGATACTGAATTACTTACTTGACGTCTATTCGTCAACAAGCTTTTGCTTCTTTGCTTTCGATCGAGCGAGATCCATACTCTTACTTCAACCATGCTTTTCCTTATCTTCTTCCTATTCCTTCACAACTATCTAGACCGTACTGCCAATGCTTTGAGACTTTGATTGGCTACCTAGTCCTATGCGTTATTGAAATCAACCAACGATTCGAGTTCTGCTCGCATGGAGTCATGTCTCCAAGCCGGCCATACATAATGTAAAGAGTTTACTAGATCCCGCGAGGACAAAGGAAGATAAGAGATTGTGAAAAGGTGAGGACACCCAGATTGGGACGATCAGGTCGGTTGAGTACAGCACCAATAGGTGGATTTCCATTCTATTTAGATATTCGGCTCAATGTAAGTAGCTGTCTTGTAAGCTCAGGACTATTGGTCCCTTGATGAACGAGCTCTTGCTGCTCTCGAAGCAGTCTTGCCTAAGCCACATGAGGCATGCAAAACCTGCCTTAAAGGAAGTTAGCGATGCTATACTTGTATGCAAATAAAGAAAGGAAGTGAGGCAAATCTTTCTACGTAAGGAAGAATATTGGCAAAAGCGTCAGGGACCGATATAAGAGTAGTTCCCCGAAACTTGGGCTCCATACGTCAAGATCTTAAATTAGAGATCTCTATTCAGATATCCTTAACCATGTACAGATTCATATGTTTAGGTATTTAGGAGAAGAGTGCTCTTCTATTTGGTACCCTCATATGTCACGTAAACTAATGAAGCTAATCTATATGCCTCTTGTCTATGGTCAAAGCCAATTTAGTGCAATTACTGATATTCAGCAAGCGCTGGAGTATGCTCTATCAAGAGCTGATGCTAACCGGGTCGCTGCTGGCTTATAAAAATACTGGCAGATCTGGTATCCTGGAATCCAAAACCTCATGAAGTTGGTCAAGGAAGTGGGTTGCTTTGCTTCCTATTTCAACAGGCCTCTTCGATAGAATTCTCTTTATTGAACCACAGTGCAAGACTATATGAAGAATGAGAGTCTCACCACTACCATCTAGAATCGTGCACTGAAGAAAAGACATCAAATATCACTTGCTTTCCCTACCGAATTTGCGTCTTTCATCCATCAGAAAGATGGTGCTATAACTTGTTATGTACTTGCTTCAAGCCTAGGAATTACAAAATATATAGCGTCCACCATTGCTTTATAGCTCCTGCTGTTGATGCTGGCTATCTTCCTTCTATCTATTGTTATGCCTTTTTTGAATATGATTCATCCAATTCATTTCATTAAGAAATTGCTTGAGGAGAATCTCTTTGCATTTAGTAATATCAAGGAAACATATCCATATCAGTTTCAAGGAGTCTTCTTGGAGTTGCATAAGGTTAAGAACAGTGATGCTCAAGCACATAAGCTTTATTATGGTCTTCCCTTCTTATTATGCTTTCAATTTATGTAATTTCTTCTTATTTGGGGGAAAGTCCTATTCTTATTTTCCGTTCATTTTATGAGTCAAGCTTGGTTAAAGCCTATACTTTCTTGGACCAGATAGAAAATCATATTCTGTTTATGCTGGATGTTCGGGGTCCGAGGTTTCTATTTCTTTAATACATTACAACGCCCTTCTTTTTCTGAAGAAGCCCACCAAAAGGCAGTCAATCCAAGCGCCGGGAAAAAGCAGTAAGTAGAAAGGCGATAAGGTTGAACTGGAGAGAAGGTGCCAGCCCATATTTACTTGCTACCCGGAATTCCTTATTGAAAGGGAGATAATAGGTATTGTTTCTGGCATAAAGCAAGATGGTGAGCCAACAATGGTCAAAGGTAAATGAAGTACGAAGTAAGTATCATACGTTGTCTATTTGAACTAGACTTTCTGCCTTTAGCTACTAATCCATGGTGTGTCCTCCTGTGGGAAGCGGATACCCTAAAAAGGGGGAAAGGGCTGAGTAACTTCCCTATTATTTCAATCTTTCTTTCCGTTGTCAGTAATTTTGGTTAGTGAAAAGCGTTGCGGTGGAACGAGTGTGGGGAATAGAAAAACTGAACAAGACTGAAGCTAAATCTCGCAACAGAGCGAGCCAGACACTTTGATGGAGCGATTTACTAGTTACTCGTCAAAGTGATTCCGCTTTTAGTACCACAGTGAAGAGTAAAATAGCAAGATTCCTACCGATACGGATTTTTCGTCTTCAGAGGTGCGGAGGGAGGAAATAAGTTATATTGAATCTTATTGACTAGCTTCTTGGACTTGGCACTAGAGATAAACATTGTCTACCTACATCGTTTTTAGTGGAATCCGGAAAACATACAAATGTCAATGAAAGGGAAGCCTTCAATCAAGGGTAGCTTCGTTCAGGCAGGCTCGTAAGATTAAGCTAGCTGGCTTGTCAAAAATAGAATCGGGAGTTCTTGGTTGTAAAGCTGAAAACGTTCATATTCTTTAATGAATGATCGTCGGGCTTCTTGTCTTAATCTTCCTCGCTCGTCTAATCCGGCTAGCTGGGTTACTTCAGAATAAGGTCACCGCTCACTCTCTACATCTCCAGAGGCTGGTCAACGTGAAGTAGAAGAGGACTACCGCTAGCTTCAAACATACGCCCGGATTTCTATCCATCTGACTCAGAAGCAGGGAACCGCCAAACACTCGTTAGAATCTAGGGTTTTCTTTTTTCTGGAAAAGAAAGTTCGAATAGACTCCCTCTAAGGCTAAGATCAGGTGGTCCGCGGAGAGGTGTAATTGAATGAGCTGGCTACCTTTTCTACCTTCTAACGGAGAATCAAAAGGGCTGGAGTTTCATGCTCTCGCTCGTCTCACATCCTACTCTCTTACAGTAAGGGATAGTACTCTATTAGAGTCAAAGAAGGAGGAGCTCGCCCGGTTGGTAAAGAAATAGTAGGTCTCGCCATTCAGAAACAAAGCTTGACTCCTAGGTGTACAATGTACTGGGGAATGGTAAACATCGAATTGAATCTCATGGATCATCGCTCACGTGGTTCGCTCTACTCTGCAAATTCTTTTCATTGTCTCGTTCCAGATAGTTTGGGAAATAAGCCGGAAGAAGAAGCGAGGCGCGCAGCGTGGGGAATTACTTCAAAAGTGGAATAGGACTCAAGGGGTAGTTTCGGATAAGAATAGATATCCAGTGAAGAAAATATATTCAGTAATCTAATAATGGAAGTAAGTCATTACGGAAGGATTGAAAGAGATAATCAAATCTACCCAGATGAGTAAAGAAGAACACAGAGAAGCAAAGAAGCAAAGACTGAAGAGGAAGGGCAAGGCGGCGAGCACAACCACAAAAGTGAGTACCATATCCTAGGAACCTAAGTGGAACGGTCGACCTAACTAGTTTTTCCCATTTTACCGGCTAAAGGCAAGAATGACTACTAGATAGGTGGCTCCTAGGCTAAAGGAGAAAGGCGAATTGCGTATATTAGGCCTTCCAACCTGTGCATTACTTCTCCAAAAGGCCCAGTTTCCAAGATTTCCTCTTTTCCAAATGGGGACTCCTTTCTCTATGAAGCTGTTGGTTGATAGAACTCTGTCTGATGTGGTTAGGAGGTAGATCTTGTGCGAGCTAATGAATTCCTAAATGCGTATCCACACCTATATCCATTGTCAGGCTAGTCTCACTCAAGAGATCGGCTAAGGACTCAATCCATTTAGGAAGCCTTTTGAGAGCAGCTAGAAAGGTAGAATCCCGCCCTTCTTTCTTTATATACACAATTCTCAGTCCTGTCGAATGCGAGCGGTAAGCCTGTGGTTCTTTTCAATCAATCAAGCGAGCCAATCGGTCCAAAGGGCTTGTCTTCGGTCTGTCAATCAACTTCCAGCTCTCAGTTAGTCCTGCCCAAGGGGTAAAGGCTTGCAAACAGTGCTAAGGGTACCAAGCTATCTCGCAAGCTTCCGTTTTCTAGTTCAGAATCCGATGTGAGGAAAAGAATCCTAGGTCAAGGCTGTAGCACGGTACGGGCCCATGTTCTCAGTGTTTAGTGTGTAATGACTTAGTCAATAGATCGTAGGATACCGGCAAAAGAAGAGGGAGGATACTAGTTTGATTTAGATTCGGTAAATAAGATGGATAATCTCAATAGTAGAGGTTGGTTTGAACCAAAGATACTACTAGAATTTCTTACCTCTTTGTACCAGCCTTTATTCTTGGGTACGAACTATGCTTGGTTGTCAAATCCAATCATAAACTATGAAATTACTAAATATTTATTATTTTGAGTCGCTACGCGCCTTTTTGCTTTCAGCTTGAAACTTTTAAGCTCTCTTACAAGGGAAAATTCCACCAAGCTATATTACTAGGCAAAGAAGTAGCCAACCCCTCCTTCCCCGATTTGCATGAAAAAAGCCTACTCAATCTCTCCAATACTTTTTGGGAGAAATCAACTAAAAGAAGGAAGGCCAGAATACCGACATAGAAATCATCTACTTTTCTGATACCAGAATATATGCTCATTCTGTTGAGAACGGGCATGCTGTATATCTTCAACTAATCTGTTTCACACTGGGTTCTGTTAGCAAGCACTTTTTTTATTATTTTCTAACTGCAGTTCAACAAGCTAATGGGTCTATAATCCTTGACCCCAAGGCTTTACCCGTATGAAAGTGGTCAAGGGCGCGCAGCGGTACGATTCATAGAGAAATAAAGACTGAGATTGGAATATAAAGAGAAGTCCAACCATTCTGCAGGTATAAAGGATCCGCCCTAAACTCACTTTTATAGACCTCTCGAACGTCAATGGGTCAGATGGGGGCTGATAAGCCCGGCTTTCCTATTCTCTTTAAAAAGACCTTTTGGTACTACCTATTAAGAGTAGGGCTATTATGGGTAGTCCATCTTTGCATTTTTAAGCTTCACTTTATCCAGTGAGGGCGCGTTGCATGAGTATGTGTTTTAAATATATTTGGAAATGAACTTGCCTACGTTTGAGACTTATTTAAGGTGTGTTTATCAAAATGTACTAATTTACCAATTCTATGCCTTTCATACATATTTTAAGGAGAATCACAACATAAGGATATTCATTCTTTCATTAAAAAAGTGAGGATAAAGCACTTAAAAAAGAGGTGCTTTGAAGGGCAAGCTATTCTGAATTTCGGTGTAATTGAGGAAGGAACTTTTTTAACAAGATTCACATGATGCCGGCATAAAGCAGCAACTAAAATGCGCCAGTAAGAAAATTCAACAAATGAAGGAAAATACAATAATGAGGCGCGCAGCGAATAAGACTCCTCTTATCTTCAACCAGCCACGTTAGGAGCCGCTACAACCAAACAAAGCCGAAGCTCTCGAAGAAAGAATTGGCATTTTACCGTTGTGCTAATGTTATTAGCTTGGTTTTTCCGGTTTTTGCGGGATGATAAAAGTATTTTGATAGCTATAGCTAGCGAGTTAGGTCTTCAAGGAAGAAGTGATAGGACTGAATCTGGGATAGTGACAGAACTTGTTCCCCCTGCTAGTTCGATATAATAAAGGACGTTACCAATGAAGCCAAGATTTCCAGTGCCTGGAGATGAGACTAGCATCTGGGCTCGTAACGAAGTGGGTTCTGAAAGCCGAAAATAAGTAGCTGAGAGTCTCGAAAGAGAAAGCAAACTTTTCAATCAAGCCTTTCTCAATCATCGGATGAGAAGTAGGCAGTTGGACAGATGATGCTTGTATTGCTAGCCTCGGCTCCGATACATTTAAGGTGTGGCCGTTCTCGCGTATGGCTGAGCTGTCTGCGGAACGTTTCACTGCCTTCAGCGGGCCCGCCCCCCTTCTTATTCTTATATATAGTAAGTAGCCCACCGCTTAAAATCGGTTAAGGCACCACTTCCTTGATAGGTGGCCTTGGCTTCCAATAACCATTATGGTTTATGGGGACCGAAAATCCGTACCACGGAATTGTGAAAAGAATTTCTCTTTCCTTCTGAAGCTGACCTTATTCTTAGAGTATTCAAAGCAGTAGGCAGTGGCCGGAACCCAGTCGATAAAATCTTTTTATGTGGCATATAGCACTTAGTGCACCATCCAGAAATCAGGCCATGCCTGCTAGGACGCTATGAAGATTCTAGCAAATGGTAATCAGAAAAACCAGATTCTTGGTGCAAAGCACATAAAAGATTCTTTACTTGAAGACTAAAGCTTGAAAGCGGGTTCACTTACGGAACTTGATGGCTAAGAACATGCTTGCGCATAAACTACGCAAACCACTTTATCGTTTTTACCCATAAACGTTTGAATGGGAAGGACATGACCCCGGACGGACTGGACCAAGCAACACAGTACTGAAATCCTAAGTTGCAAACCTCTCCGCAATATATATTTCGGGTCCCAGTTAGGGAATCCCCAAAGACCATGTCGTCCGCGTACCTTTCGTAGCAGAACAACATGGATATGAAATATACTCCACTATTCGGGGAAGTGCCGTATAAGTGTAAAGCAATAACCACAAAAGGAAGGAATTATTCTCAAAGAGTCAATCTCTAAAGAAATCTATTCCTATGTCCAAATCAACTTATTCAAGTGAACCACCAAATGAGTGAGGTCCTTATATATTCTACGCAGTTCGAGAAAATAAGACAGGGGTTTTTTAAGGCTTCCAGAGAAAAGGCAGGCTATCTACACCTCGCTCAGTGGAAGAAAAAATGCAAGCTCTGACAATTCTAATGAAGTCTAACCAGGCGAGCTTGAATGAATTCATAGCCAGAACCAATGCACAATTCGACACTCAGTCAGGACTGAAGAGGTAAACAAATTTATTCAATCGATACCAGAACTCAAAAACGTGATGAAAGATTAGCGTTGTTAGAGAAAATGACTGAAACACTGTGCAACTCCTTGAAAGTGAATCCGGATACTGTGAGACCTGTAGAGGGGTTAACTGAGAGAAGAATTCGTTGAAAAAATCCGGGAAATGAATTGCGACCAGTGGCTAATCATGGGCCGAGACCTAACTATAGGTCTGAATTACCAGTGTTTCCTGGTCCCAGGAATTGGGAACGAAAATGTGAGACCTACTTCACAATGAATCTGGTACCTGACAATCTGAGAACTGAGCTGGCCTCAATGAATCTGGTAGGTAAAGCAGATAATTGGTATTATGGGTTCCAGTTAGAGCATGGTACAAGACCTTGGCTTAACTTTGTGGGAGCACTGTACCAAAGGTTTGAGGACAGATCTGTATCTGGTTTCGGTGGCCAGTTTAAGAACATGTACCAGACTGGTACAGTAAAAGAGTAGATTGATTTCATTCCTGAGTCTTCTTTCTTGCATTCCATCGTTACTTGCGGTGCAATCTGGAAGTCTCAAAGCGAGAACTGATTTCACTTCTTCCACCGAGGCTTGAGGGCTTCACCCATTTTATAACCCCAGAATCCCAGCGGTAAATCATTACTTTATCAGTTTCTGTGCTCATGAGAACTAACAACAGATCGTCACCAGCGTCCGCAAGTACACAAAGGAACTGCTGAGTTATGTAAAAGCCGGTTTGGTTTCATCCCTTGGTCATTATGGGGCAGTGTCATAGTCTACACTGAGAACAGTGAATTTCATCTCAGGAACGAGATCTATAGTGGCAAGGCGGTAACCGCACAGCATAAAGAACTCCCTAAGAGCATGGAGTGAATATCCTACTCATCATCCTTGAATTAGTAGCCAGCCCAAGCATTGCCGTGTACTTTGCAATATCCGAATGTGGGTCCGTTCAGTTGGAACACGACTTCAAAGCGTTCTGACGAAGGTGGAGATAAGATTACCCGAATGATATAACGCGGATAAATAAAAGGAATGAAGTTGGGATCAGAAATTGCATTGGTGGTGTGGGTAACCAAAGCAGGGTGCGCGTAAAGATATTGGTAAGGACAATCTCATGCGTGGCATCTGATGCAGTGATAAGGAACTCATTTGAGGAGAAGAAGAATACATCCAACTGTCCTATCTTTCAATTCGCTTATATAATTTGTGGGCAAGGACGCATATCTTCAGCTGAGGAAATCTTCAGTGGGCTAAGAGATCCAGGGTTAATCCCTGATGTGGTCACATATAGAATATGAAAATCTCAGGATGCTGCGGCGATTCCGCTAGAGCTTTTGAGCTGCATGAAGAAATGTCAAGTTGCTCCTACTCCTAAGAAAACGCGTATAATAGTCTCATTGGCCTTGCCTTCGTCGATGGGACAAACGCGGAATAGCAACTAGCATTTTGTCATGGAAGAAAGAATTTGTTTTTCGTTGGGAAAGACCCACGCCACAAACAAAAGTAAGTCTTCCTTTCTTTGTTCGGGAGCAGAGCTTCAAAAGATGGGAAATTCCAATGATTGCCGATAAGGATCGTGGGGTAAGTTTTCATGTTGCAATCAGGGTCTTTAAAATAATCTCTGATTTTACTAACGTAGACGTGAACTTGTTGAAAAGAAAGAGAACTGTCCCTCAAGCAGAAATCGATGCTTTTTTTGAAAAATTAGAGAGGGAGCAGCGGAACCGTTTCAATGACTTTCAGAACAGGATAGAGCCGCTAGATGGGGCGGAATGGAAGAACGGCGAGATAGTCAATAACGGCGAGATAGTCAATGGCGGCGAGATAGTCAATGGCGGCGGACCAGTAATTGAAAGCCCCTTGGATCAATTTTCCATTCACCCAATTCTGGATCTTCATATAGGCAACTATTATTTCTCATTCACAAATCTATCCTTGTCTATGCTACTAACTCTCGGTTTGGTCCTAGTTCTGGTTTTTGTTGTTACGAAAAAAGGAGGGGGAAAGTCAGTGCCAAATGCATGGCAATCCTTGGTGGAGCTTATTTATGATTTCGTGCCGAACCTGGTAAACGAACAAATAGGTGGTCTTTCCGGAAATGTGAAACAAAAGTTTTTCCCTTGCATCTCGGTCACTTTTACTTTTTCGTTATTTCGTAATCCCCAGGGTATGATACCCTTTAGCTTCACAGTGACAAGTCATTTTCTCATTACTTTGGCTCTTTCATTTTCCATTTTTATAGGCATTACGATCGTTGGATTTCAAAGACATGGGCTTCATTTTTTTAGCTTCTTATTACCTGCGGGAGTCCCACTGCCATTAGCACCTTTTTTAGTACTCCTTGAGCTAATCTCTCATTGTTTTCGTGCATTAAGCTCAGGAATACGTTTATTTGCTAATATGATGGCCGGTCATAGTTCAGTAAAGATTTTAAGTGGGTTTGCTTGGACTATGCTATTTCTGAATAATATTTTCTATTTCATAGGAGATCTTGGTCCCTTATTTATAGTTCTAGCATTAACCGGTCTGGAATTAGGTGTAGCTATATCACAAGCTCATGTTTCTACGATCTCAATTTGTATTTACTTGAATGATGCTACAAATCTCCATCAAAATGATTTTGCATAATTGCATAAAAACGAGAACTGGTAGAACTACATATGGTCTGAGACTCACTTCCTTGAAAAGAGGAAGACTAGTTATGTAGGCAGTTACCGTGAAAGAAATGTATCTTTATCGGTTGCTCGACCAAAGCCGGTCAATAAGACAGATCCGGATCCTAGCGGAGATGGTTCGATCGCTAACAAAGACAGGGGGGCAGCAGACTCCCAACAAGCAAACAAGCAACTCCAAGAGCTCAAGCCCAAAGCCTTAGTAACGTAACGCGCATCCTCATTGCTCGCGTAAAGCAAGTGTAGGCTCGAAGGCTTAGAATGATAGCAAAAGCAGATGGCCCTTACTACACTAAGCGCTATGAGAGCCAATCATTAAATAAAAGAAGGCCTTGCTTCGGTTCAGGTCAAGCAGGAAGCCAATGCACCTTACTTAGACGAATAAGAAAGCCAATCGCACTTCCACCAATAAGAGGTGCGGGGGATGGTGATACCCCTTGAAAGACATAACTAACTTACAAGACTTAAAATTCAAAGTAAACTAACGGAACAAGGATTAGCTCGCTCCTTTCTCAAAGTCTAAGAGCTAGAAGGCGGGGTACAGCGGTTGCTTCCTGTAAGATTATAATAGTCATGGCCTCATGGTCAAGCCAGAAAGGAAATCAAAAGTATATATCTTCTGTCCTCTCTATTACTCGCTCCAGGTATTACACTCGTTGGGCTCAATGAATAGGTTTTGTCTCGGCTCCTAGTTGATAAATTCTACTCAATCTCAGTCTTTGCTTTGACAGTTAAAGGTCTGTCGTCTTGAATGGGTTGTTTGAGGGAGGCCATACATCTTCCTTCTTTGGTTGGATCCAGGTCAGAAAGTTCTAGGAAGGTTGTGTGCGCAAACAAGTTCGAATTAATAAGAAGGGGATCGATTATACCGACACTTTGTCCCCTGTTGTAAAGCCCACTACTGTACACCTTGTACTTAGCATAGCTCTGTCGAAAGGCTCAGCTTGTGCTTCCTTTTTTAGCTATGATCCGTTCCGTTCGTGATACCCTCCCAGGGTATCACTCTCTCAAAGAAAGCGCTGATCTTGTGATAGCAGAAAAGCCTACCTCCTACTACTTGTGTTTGTGGGAAAGTGAAGACTTTACGAGCTAGATCCTTTCAAATCAGAGTAATAAGAAAAGTACCATCCTAGTTCACTTATCCATCATCAATCCCGTTCGTAAGTGAGCCAACGAATGAAGATATGGGTAATCCTCAGACTAATTCTCATCCAAACTCGTAAATACACAACGGACGACCTTAGTTTACGCTTGTATTTCCCACTGAATTCAGTATTCGAATATACAAACATGGAAAACCAGATAGCTGATAACCGAATTTCAAATAAGATAGGCTTTTTCATAAATTCACCAATCCCCGAAGGGCGAGCTCGGATCCAGAGATAGATGGTGTACTAGGGATTAGGTTAGGTAGCTAGAAGAGGGAGAGGTAGTGTGCTATTGACGATCTTAAAGTATGGGTGAGTGAGTTCAAGATAATAGAGATTTGAGCTGTAAACACTTTCAAAGAAAAGGAATTCCTCGAAGCTACTATGTTCGGGCAGGAAACTGGCAGGCAGTTAAACTAGAGGAGATTCCCTTTTTTATTAAACTATATTCTATGGCTGGCAATTCTCACTTCAACCGGGCGGGGCCAGGCAGATGCACCAACTTCAAGATATGCCACAGCTGCGGAAGAGCTGCGCGTCTTGCTTTGTTTTGACTTGACTTTATCCCTCCCTGGCTGGCAGGATTCATTCCTTCTTCACCGGCAATCGCTGCGTACACACCTGCCCTATCCCTTGCCCCACTCGGTCTAGCTTCATAAGGTACCGAAAAGGAGATTCTCTGCTTCTTCCTTTATATACTCAGTCAGCACCCGATCGATCTATGTCACAAAAGCCTTAACAGAGCATAGCCCCTTGTAAGGAGGACTATCATGAGGAGTAGAGTTCAAGGCATCAATAGTGGTCCTTTCCCTCACCCAACTCCTCGTATACTCAAAGAGCTATTTTTCTGGGACGAGAAGAATCAATTCGCCCCGCCTATCAATTATAGGATAAGGTCTTGAGCTACGCTCCGAGCCGGCTATGTGAAACTCTAGAGAGGAAATATATTTCCCTAACTGACCCAGGTGAGAATGAAGAATGGTCGAGTCATATTATGGGATCTAGACCATAACAAAAGTAGGAAGGCTTCTTCGGAAATGAGTGAGTTGATGCATGAGTTTATGTAAGCTGCTTAGGCAACCCATAAGCCTCTTCCTCTCTTATAGTTATCCTTTCCTGTCACTTCCCATAGTACCAATGCTAGTCCCACCCAAGTAATGAAAAGAAAGAAACGAAACTAACTCTAATAGGTAACTCTCCGGCTATATGAGTTTTGTCAACGAATGTCTCTTCATGCATGGTTATAGCGCTTGCTTGTGACTAAGTCACAGAATAGGTGAAAGGAGAATAGCTATGAGTTTCTGGAAAGATAAGGAGCTTCGGGGTTGGGATTAGTACAGATACGCAATAAGGGAGAGCTTGGGATAGGCTAGATCATTGCTTGGATGTAATGAGTAAAGGAGAATAGGTCACAGTGATCCAATACGCCGGTATTCGTGAGGAGAAGTTGTAACAGAAGAAAAGGCACTAGGGTAAGCATCTTGTACTTGAAGCGCTTCTTAGGATTAGGGAAGAAAGTAGGTGTAATTCGAATAGGTATTTTTTTTTTCTTTTGACTAGGCAAAGCTTAGGATTGGCACTAGTAAAGTAGGGAAAGTGCTTAACTTGGGACTATCATGTCTTAGCAGCTGATATGAGTTTTTATTGACGCGAGACTTGTGTGATTTACTCCGGATGGATAAGATTTATTCGTTGATTCCGTTAATAAAGAAAGGAAGTTAGGTAACTATATATGAGATAAATAAGTGTAAAGTGGGTGTAATGAGTTTTTTAGGTAAGACTAGCAATGGGGCTAATACCTATCATATGTACTCTGGGTCTTGTCTTGCTCACCACCTGCTTGGCAATTAAGTACAGTATAGCTTGCATTGGTACTAAGGAAAATACCTGGGATAGCTTGTACCATAGGGCTAAAGAGTAGGTATTTATGGATGGTTACTAGGGTAGGGGTTACTTATTGGTATTTACAGTTGATAGGGCTAGGGTAAGCTACTGGAAGTACAGGAAAAGACTAGGTGTATGGCTTGGGACAAGGAATTCAGAGTAGGGTTCACCTACGTAATTCAATTCCTTTGCTGCGGCAAGCAAGTGAACAATACCGTCAGAAATCCTCTTCACAGAAGAGTGAGACCAAGCGAATCTAGAGTTTATGAAATAAAAAAAGAGATAGGTGTTTGCAAGTAAAGACGTTGCTTTCCCACTGAATTAAGTACGAGAAAAATGATGCCCCAACGAATGTGGAAGGAAAAGTTGATTGTTCTCCACAACCCTCCGTGTCCAACCAAGGTGAAACCTACAAACTCAAATCGTCCCGGGCATGACTATATACTTTATATATTACTTTTTTAGGAAGATATTCGCCAACGAGATAGTTCTTTGTTTCCAAGCTAGGACTAAGCCGAGATAGGTCTTCCCAAGCTGCGGACCTTGAGTACCCTTTCGAGTTTCTTTCTTTTTCCCATTTCAACCAGCTAAAGTATCGAATTACTTCCAAGCGGATGGATTTGCCGGGTCACCCATATGTTTAGAGTCTGAAAGTGCGGAAGCCCGTATCAATGAAGAGGAGGAACGTGAGTACATAAACTCATATATAGTGGAACACCGAATGCTGGGAAAAAAGCTGGTAGCATCAGTTCTCCTGAACAAAGAAGGAAGTGAGTTACCAATGAGTCGCAGAGTTCTCCTGAACAAAGTGCGGGTAGGAACGGACGACGCGTTACACGAGCAGCGGCACATGCATAAAGTCGTCAATAGTGTTTTTTCTCTGTTTTCATCAACTCGTAAATAGAGTCCTCGTTTCGGTAGTCACAAGTCAGCTATCGAATGAATCGTCTGCTGGGAAGATATTAAATAGAGTGTGGTTTATCTCATTGAAGCCTTCCCTCGTCCACTTCCTCTATCAGTGAGAAAGCCTTCTACTGCTGCCGCTCCTACTCCTTCCCCTTCTTCCTCAACTACATCCTCTCCTCCCCCACGGGAACAACAATGTAAAATGAAAGATTCAAGTATCAATCTTGAGTATAGTCAATAGTTTGGATCCGGTAGCAATTTCAATCTTCGTGTGCACGACAGTCTCTGGAGTTGGACATCTCAAGTAACTCAATCCCAATTCCAAAGTCAATGGGAGTCCACAGATTCTCCAATGCCCAAGGAGGGGGAGTACAACAAAGAGCAGGAATCAATCAGTCTTTAATCTCGACTCGGAGTTTAGAATGAACTACACTTCAGTCAGATATGGGTAGGCAAATAAAGTCAATCAAAGAAATCCCTACCTACTTGCCGCCATTTACCCTCGTAAGCACATATCTTCCTTGCCATTTGAGCTTATAGCTTCTTTTATATATAGCTTGCCCCAATAAAGAGTTCCCTATTTTGGCCTCTTTTAATGGATGGATTTAGTTATATACCACAGTTCATTGTTATAGCACCCATTACGGCTTTGCCTGCCCTAGAATACCTGAAAATGGATATACCTTGTTTAATGGGTGTATCCCAGCCTGCCGCTTGCCTTATTTAGAAGTCCGTCCGTGTCTTTTTCAATTCAATGGCGTGCGCTTAGCTGTTTAATTGAAAGACTCCAGCCAGTTTTTTAGCTGTTTACCAGTGTTTTTACTTTAGCTGTATAATTGAGAGAATCCCCTGCCAGAAGCACCCATTTCCTTTCCTTTTTGCTCTGGGGTAGTTTGCTACTAGACTTCCCAGTGAGGAGGGCTAGCAGCAATTTCTATTAGTTTCAAAGAAGCAAGTGGTTGAAGTTGGCCAAGCGTCGCCAAAGACAAATCATACTGATGCTTATTACAGGTCAGATAGAAACTAACTAGCAGCATGCTTAGATTTAAGTCCAGTTGCAGATCCAATACAAACTGAACTAGGGTTTCTAACTATACTATCTTATAAAAAGGAAGTTACTAAAGCAGGGTAAGCTCTTACCAATCGGAGTTGTTATAGTTCAGTTCGAAGAAAGTACTGATGCGGTCACCAGCAAACTTATATAAATATGCCTACTCGCATTGAAATTAAGACCTTAAGTTCTCAGAATAAACTTATTTTTTTAAGGATGGACAGGAGGAAAACACCCACTTACGACTGATGAATTTAAGGATGCAAAGCTCCCTATGCCTACTGTTCTCAATATGGCACCAGCCTAGCCTACTGTTCTGAGATCAATAGCAGCCTAGCCAACCCCAAATCTTACTTATGATGGAAGTTAAGTTTCAGTCGGGAATAGGATAACTTCAGTGAAAGTATCAGTCGGGAAGGCATATTTGGAGTTAGTCTCCTGAATTGGCATCTTCTGTCTCACATCCTAATAAGTCAGCTCTTTCTGCTGGCCTCCTTACTTAAGTCTTAACTCCTGGCACAGCTCAGTTATCGTTCAACCTTCGGCCTCTGTCTTCTTAATTGAAAGCAGGGGCCGAAGGCCACGGTGTGGGGGGTGTTTGTCTGTTGTGCCTGTTTAGGTAGGGAAGGGCACGGATTGCTGTCGCAGTGCTTTTGATTGTGGGTATGAGATTTTCGTAAAGGCGCGTAGCGGTGTGTTTGCTGTTCGGGTAACGGGTACGGGTCAGACAACCAATGGTCGGAGTAATGACAAGGTAGCGGTTGAGAACGATGTACTCAGTCTTTCGAAGGGAAAAAAGTCGGAATAATAAGAATTGGAGAACTCCCTCTTCTACTGGTCTGGTTAGGGGTGAACAAGCGTAGATATGATAGTACAGAGTCCGGGTTAAAGATGAATTCAGACCCGAATCAGTTGAAATTGGATTTCCCGGGGAATAATCAGATTCTGGTTATGCCTTCTCGGATCCCCATCTCCGAGCGGGTCTCAAACTCGTTATCTAAGCCACGTCTCTCTAGCAAGAGTTGAAAACATTGAGCTATCATGTTGAGCTTGCTCTTCCTATACTTTAGGGCGGAAACCACTCCTATCTTTCTTTCTCTCAATATGCTGAAGGGTGAGAATGTCTTGTGGCGAGCAGTTCTTGGGTAATTGCTTCGTAAACATTTCTATTTTTTTGCTTTTTCACTACCAAAGAGTAGGCAGCTTTGGATGCTTATGGGGATATGGCTTTGGTAAAGATCTGCTTAGCGTGTGCTTTTTCGGGTGCGACTTAGAATAGAATAGAATAGATCGAGATAGTCAGACTAGAACGTCGAGAATGTTATAGCGCAGCGAAAGAAGGACATTCTGATCGACCCGCTTGGCTCTCGTTCTGGTTTGGCGGAAAGGTGAAAAGCACTTTCAGTTTCTTCTCGGACTTAGCTCAAGAAGAGCACAAAGCAAAAGCAACTGAAGCTGGTTATACTGAGATGGCAGTTTTGTAGGCAGGATTTCTTTCCGCCTTAGTGGGATTGAACTATATGTTCATGATTTCCTTTTTCTCATGACCTGAGGGCTTCTTGTTGTTAGCTTGGTTGCATTCCTGTTTCCGAAACCTTAACTAGCTTGCTTTCCGTCTTGCCTTTGCCGGAGGCATAGGTTGAGCTTTAGCAATAGCAGACAGTTAGGGAACATAGGAAACCCAAGAAAGGAGGAGCGAGTACGGAGGATTTGACTAAACCCGAGTTAGCTCACGACGAGTATCATCTTTTTTATTGACTATTATTAGTCCTCTTCTGCTTATTAATCTACTCCTTTCACAACAGATGCTTCACATCTACCCCGAAAACTTGCTTCTTTTGAGCTATATAAAGAAGGAAAGAGAATAATATATGATTTTCATGAAAGTGTTCGAAACGCATAACGAAAAAGGGTACCAATGAAGTCAACCATTAATGACTAGTTATCACACCAGGAGCGGTCTTTCTGATCAAATAAGGGCTCTTATCAAGATGAAATAAAAGCAAACTCTCATAGTTCGGAGCCCAGTTGCCCTTTCGAATGGGCAAGACGTCCTTTTTCTTTACATGCCTGCCTAGCTTGGGAAAGAAAGGAGATGCATATCTTGTGAGTGAGAAGCACAAGCTCTTGTATGCACCCTTCCTCTTCACTCATTCTAGTCCTGTTCTACTTGCTCGAAAAGAGTATCCTATACTTAGGTAGGTTTTCCTATACGAGGAATTAATCATCCAGACTGTCTCTTCGACCAATGTGCATTGAGATCCTTTCCATCTTAATGCTCCACTTAATAATCCAATCTTTGATGTATGTGCCAGGTCTCATGATCTAAATGCATGAAATAAAAATACTTGACCAAGACAAAGTGCCAAAATCCCTTTCTAGATCTATCTCAACACAGCGTTCTTCAAATAGGATAAGCAAGAGAAAAAGATACTATAATAATAGAGAATCTCTACCTAACTTATCTCCGCCACAAAAGAATGAAAGACTGCCCTTCCTCTTCAATAGTTTCTTTTTTTTACCAACCTGGGTACGAAGGAGGTCCAGGCTAACAAACTCAATACGTTCATATGCAAATTATTGTCAATAGTGTGTGTCTCACTCTCTTCTTCTACTTATGAAACTCAAGCTTGAATTGGATTGTGAAACTTCTCTTTCACTCCCTTTGCGTTGAAGACTTTAGTACTAGTAGCTAACCAATCGATCAGTTAAGTATCAGTTGGGTAGGAAGGAAGCGGTATAGGGATAGAAAGCTCAGACAAAACCAACTCTAACTTCTTAATTGAAAGCAGGGTCAGCAGAAGCTTACTTTGTGCCAGGTTGAATATCTTCTGTTGTAGGCTCAGGTTTAGACTTCTTACTGGAAGCAATCGTAGTGCTTTTAGTTAAGTTAAGTGGAGTTTAAGTAACTAAGTAAAGTTTTGAAAGAGAAGGAACAGTAACTAAGGCAAGCGCTGTGACTGATTCCTTTCTTGAAGCAGAAGCTGTCTTAGACTTAAGTCCAGCAGTAGAGCAGTTCAGTTCAGTTGAAGTTGGGTCAGAAGCTTCATACCTAGTATGGTTTTCGCTACCTAGCATTGACAGATGGAAGTCTAGTCGAAGAAACTAAAGATGCTTTTCTGGTCACCTGTCTACTTATCATCTCAATATGAGACCTGCCTACATCAATATAAGAAATTAGCAATGCTTAGCTCAATTCAGTTCTCTATCGAATTTGCTGCGCCCTCTTTTTGACAGATTTAAGTCTAAGTATGGTATTTTTCTCGGACACAGTAAGGCAGTAACTTATTCTGCTGATGCACTAACTTCTGTTCAAGTTGAAGTAGAAAAGTCAAGTCGTTTTAGAGAAGGAACCGGGCTAAGCAAAATCTAAATCTGACTTATTAATTTAGAGAGTCTAGAGGTTAAGCAGTTGTTCAGGACAGTTCTAGGGCCAAACACGATAAGCAAAGGTTCTTACTTCTTACTTAAGCTTTTAAGGACTGATGAATTTACCGCCGAGGTATCTAAATATTCCAGATGAGCAATGCCATGTCAACTTTTATAGGCAAAGAATGCTAGGTAAGCTTACTGATGAAGTTCTAAAATAAGACTTCTGAATGTAGCGATGGTCAGCTGCTTTCTTATTAGAAATTCGAAATGCTTAACTCCAGGTTCAATCAGATCTGTTCTGAACTCGAGGAGATTTTTATAAATATTCACATTTCTGCTCGCTTAACACATGTCCAAGAAAAGCTACAATCCCAGATACTTACTTACTAGCTTTGGTCTTTTAGTTAAGTCCTGTTGAAGAAACTAGCCAAGTTTTCAGTAAAGTTGCAGTAGTTACTAGTTTGAGTTCAGTCAAGTGTATAGAAGTAATTTCCTAAGTGAGGGTCGAAGAAATCAAGTGTTTCGGATGATACTCTAGCACGAGTTGTAATTGGCATACTCGTATGAGGTTTTCCTTTTTCTTTTGTCTTTCCTCGCTGCCCGGCTTGTGAAACTTCTGTTGAACTGAACTCCGCTTTTCTTGTCAATCTGACGACTGCTGCTGATCCAATCTCCGATACCTAGGGCAAAGGCGAATCTGACTGATTTATTTCTAGAAGGAAGAGCTTATTAACTAACTCAAGCATGTGAAATCCTAAGTGTGTGCACATTTTCCTTTGGCCAAATTCTAGTTTTCAATCAATAGCTAGGTTCAGATCATTTATTTAGTTAGTGCGCCAAGGTAAGTTCGTGTGTTAAGTAGGCGGGCTCATGACTTTCGAAGTAGAAATCACCCGCAATGGCTCTTATATGTTCTTTCTAAAAGGCCGCAGGATTGACCCTCTTCTGAGACTATGGGAGAAGACTGCTGGGTAGAAGAAGCTTTTAGCCCCTGCTTGTTCAATGCTATTTCCCGGCAATGGTCTTTAGTCGTTATTAAGCCTGGTATGCCCCCGCCCTGTGCCCACAATTCCATAACTTCAATCCAGGATCATGCCTTGGGCTTAGTTCACATGTTCCTGCTTAGTTCGCAGTCGGATAGAGATCCGTGTTGTATCTGCTGTAAATTCTTTTGAGCCCTCTCTCTCTCTCTGCTTTTCGCGTGCGTACAGGATCAGATCATAACCAATTGGCCTTTTGTATAAAGATTTCAAGGGCGTGTCACAGACATCTTTCTGATTGGGCTCAGACAATACCCACTCAGACATCTAATTCCAATAGGCCTTTGTACTTGCGAGTTCGTCTTTTCAATACCAATTCAACCATGGTTATTGGTCATACTGTGAATTGGAATATTGCCATACTGGTCATGCTTTACCACTTTTATAAGCAAACCCGAGGACTGGGGAGTTCATTTTACAACTTGAAATGTTGATAAAATGCGGAGCGGAGCCTTCTTTCTACTGAGAAATTGCAATCCATAGGTTTTTTGATGATGTAAGAACAATGCAAGAAATTTAGGCATCATAAGTATTCGATGTCAATTTTTTGTGTATAAACCAATAGTTTCACTTTGACAGATTCGAAACTGCTACTTGTTGATTCTAAGCTCGAGAAAAAGAACACCAAACATCCTCATGTTGGATACCTTTCCCGTTGGCTGATTGGAAAAGGAGCATGTTGGAACCACGAGCGAGGGTACTAGCGGGGAAGCGTGGCCTCTCCCTTTTTTATAGCGCACCATGCATGCACCGATTAAAAGAAGGACAGCAGATAAGCCCAATAGCGAGCGGATAAGCAGAAGAGAAAGCTACAGCTCAATAGAAAGCTACAGACAGCTATAATAGGCAAGTAAGCTATCACCTGGAAGGAAAGAAACAGGGGTTGTTCCCGCGCCTCGATCATATAGTAGTGTGGTGCTTGTTTATCACGTAGAATTATCTCGAGTCGAGTATGGAGGAGAAATCCAATAGCTCTAAGGAGGTACTCCGCTCCGGAGATTTAGCAACAGTTTAATCACAACTCCCTCAACTCGGAGTATTGCACTAGTGGATTCAAATCAGGAATTCCTTCGCTCTGTTTCTCATCCTACTTCCGGATGGTTTCAATTCAATGCTGCTGATCCTGAACTACTTACTTAAGTTAGTTTCTTTTCGCCCAGGGAGTGCGATCTATCGAACGAGAAACCCCTGGCTTTTGTGAATTCACATATATAGAGAAGTATAGTTAGTTTCTGCAGCATCTGATAGGAAGTAGATCGAGGTTAGCGAGATGCTCTCGAACATTGAAGAATGGACTTTCAGGAACCCGGAACTGGGATGAAAAAGCTGTACCTTGCCTTGCGAAAGCTTGATCCGCTGATGAAGGGAGCACTGCAGGATGCGTCGCTGGCTATAGCGGGTAAAGCAATCCGTTCTTGTTCTAGCGTCTGCTATTTACATTATATTAGTAGTTTAGCTCTCCCGGAACTTGCTATGAGGAGAAGACTCGGCAAGAGAGGTTTGAACAAGAGGAACTGCCGTCTAGTTGAGTTTTATCATTCTCTCTTTCTATCTCTCTTTCTTTCAAGAGCTGAATAAGGGCATATCCGCAAAGGAGGCGGGAAAGGTCTAAAAACCCAATAGGTATGAACTGGTCTAGCCAGGGCAAGTAGAGGTTTGAAAGCAAGCTTGGGATGCATATTTAGGAGAAAGAGCACCGGTTTAGGTTTAGAAAGATAGGCAAGTATGTATGAACGGGATGTTCAGGGTAGTAAAGAGAGCCAAGCGCGGGATACGTAATAGGCATACGCATGGGTTTAGAAAGAGATAGGCCAGTAGTAGTAATAAGTAAAAGAGGTCTTAGCGGAACTCGATAGGCCAAAAAGGAGGGATGTGACTCATCAAAGGAAGTTGCCGACTCGGGTAGGTAAGCAAGAAAGTAGACTCCTTCATCGGCCAGGGTACTCCTGAAATCTATCTCAGTAGGGAAAAGAGGAGTTATGGTATAGAGAATTCTGACCTAAATGGATGCATGGGTCTTTGTCCCTAAGAAATGCATCCTTACGAATACAAGAGTGGTTTTTTTTGGGTATAGCAGGACTTGAACCTGCGACCATTAGGTTAAAAGCCCAATGCTCTACCAACTGAGCTATACACCCGATTTTACAAGAAGGCTTGGTGCGGAAAAGAAAAGAGGGTGGCCTGGCCCCTTTTCTTCTTATCATATCACAAGGGCGCGGCTCTGTATGGGGCTCGTACTGCGGAGCAAGTCTGGGAGTCCTTTCCACTCATTGAGGATTCTATCTAAAAAAGAAGGTCAACGGGGGAGACTACAGTAGCTCGAACTCAGACTATCTACGAAAAAGCTAAAACTCCCTTGTCTTCAACTATGAACTTACATCTATCGATAACACGGGCTTCTTAGGTCAATCACATCCCCAGGAACTTCTAACTGGCCTAGCAAGGACCAACTTGAGAAATTGATTCGATTTAACGAGAGGCTCGGAGATGGTATACGTAGAATAGGGGAAAGTAAAGACAAACTTCGGTCAATTTACGTTTTCAAAACTACAGCTATCTTGCCTAGAGTCCCAGAGCTTAACGGAACTCTTGTTTACTATAAGAGCCCACCGCTTTATAAGTGCTTTCCTCTCTCTTTCTTTCGAACCATAAACTCCGAAGCGGTTTCACTTTACCATACTGGAGAAGGGCTTCACTCGCGCCTTGGGGACAGAACTAGAGTACAAAACTAGCTTCCTCTGTACATATTGTTTTCGGGTAATAATACTATCATTGAGAAAGAATAGATAACGACTATCAGGCATATGACTGATTTCTATATGGGTGTAGGCTCATACTCTCATTTTATCCTTGCTCGCTTTAAGGAATACGTCACTTAAAATAAGCTATTGACGTCTTAGTTCCGACCTTGTCTCCTTTCTTTCTTTTGTTCACCGGTGCAAGGCAAGGGCGGAGCTCTCTTATGTTCATCTTCCACGCCTGTCTGCATCCCAAGCACTAAATGAGTGAAATCCAATCCCGGAAAAAGGCTCTCTTGCATCTTTTGCTTCCCCACCCGGCCTCTATTCTAGATTCACCGTCTTCGGATGCATCAGTTTATTATGCTTATGCCTAATCTTAATACTGGCTAGTTACTTAAATTACCTTACCCCACAGCCCCTCCTTTTAAGGAGGTTTCAGAGCACCCAGTCACAGCTCGTCACAAGAAAGGATTGATGGTCGAGTCCCCGTGCATGAAGTCAGTGGATTCGAGTGAACTGACCGTACTACAAATCGACATACTTGAGGAAGCTTCTTACTAAACCAAAGAAAGGGCAGCTCCAGTTGTGTTGTCGATTCCCTTCTCCCGAGAGCTTTCACACTCTGGGATGGGAGTCCCTTCCAAGACTTGACCAAAAGCTTATCTCTTTCATCTCAATTTAACATTTTCCGAAACGCGGCTAGACCGAGGCAGAGCAAGAGTGCAGCTTCAACCGATCCCCGGCGACATCTTTTAGGCCGATGTTGGGCGTATCAGCTATCTCACCTGGAGAGTGAGGAAAGAAAACGGTCTCGATAGCGGATAAAGCTCTTCCGGTTTAATAAGTTTCTCTTGGACCGTGCGTTCCGCCAACAGACGAGACGTGAGGAGAAATGGAGACTTCTCCCCATATCTGGTCTAATCCATACTTTTCTTTAAAGTCTCTAGTGGGTGCGAGCGGCTCCCGCACCGGGTCGGGTCTGTAGTCTGTCGTTTTGACCAAAAGATGAAGTTTGGTTAAGTCCTCCAAATGAGTCCATTCGCCTCGTTCACATAGGTCCTTTCCACGAGGGCCAAAGTGAACCCAAAGTCTTGTGTAGGCTTTTTTGTTTATATCCATGTGGCCAAAACAAGATATTTAGCAGGGATACAGACGACGCGATTCCTGCTTTCATAGTTTGATCAGGTAGCTGAAGTCGTGGTGCTGATCGCGTGCCTCCTCTCTCGCGGCCGTGTGTTGGTCAGCGTGGTATGGAGTAGCGGTTCCTCGGTAGTCTGACTGTTTCGATGCAGCATCTCTATCTTTCGGTACATCCCGGGCAGGCCTTTTCTAAAAAGTCTTGTGCTCAGGTGCCCGTTTTAGAGTAGTTCGTGCGTTGGGTAAGGTTTCCGTTCGAGACCATGAAAATGATATATTTTATTAGATAGAGCCGATGAATCAAAAGAAAAGCAAGCCTCTTTTTCCTGTACGTACCGGTACTATATCCTTTCTTCTTCCTTCTGCATATGATAAAAACTTCATCTATTGGAGTGCCCGGTGAATATGTCTAGTCGAAGTTTCCTTCCATAGTCATGCCTTTTTTCCTAGGTTTTTTTTCAGCTAGGCCCGCTTTTTGTCACTAGTAAAGCATATTCTCTTTCCAGTTTAGATGTTTCATCCCCTATTTGTAGTTTCTTTCCATGTGGGTGCAGGCGATCCAGTGGTAGTCTCTGACTCCCTCTTGGAGTTTCTGTTGGAGTTGCTCAACCATTTCTTGTCTCTTTCTCTTCCCGGATAGGACTACTCTCCTTTTATCTTCTATATGGAGGGACTATAATAGCATTTATGAACCTTTCGTAATTCCTTTACGAGTTCTTTCATTCCTATCCCGTGATATTCCCTTTATATATTCAGAAAAACAAAACAAGAAAGTTCTTTTTCTATAGAATAAAAGAACTTCTTACTCAACTTTCTAGCTATATAAAAATAGTAAGCAATATGAAACGAGTAACTTAAGCCCTAGTAAAAGGCTACTCTTTGAATCCCCTCTTTAAGGCATATAAAATTAGTACTCTTCCTGAGCTAGCTTAAGCATATCTTGAGCGAGTGAGTTTCCCTCCATCAAGTTCTAAGCGATCAAATAAGGTCCTTGCTCTCGAGCCAATGCCAATACCAATAGAGAGGGTCTAAACGAAGGATTCAAAGGAGGTTACCGGTTAAGGGCAAATGCAATAATCTCTAAGCCAGTTGGAGAAAAAAGGTAATCAAAGAAAGTTTCAGTTGGACTTACCCTGCCAACCCTACCCTAATTTCATACCCTGCGGTTTTCGTTCCTCTATTGATATTTCGTTCCTCTCCTTACGTCGGTTCCCGGGTCTGAACTATTAAGTATAAAGGGTAATAAATTCCCCAAGCTCTAAAGAAGCTAGTGAAGAGGGCCAGTTCCGAGTCATGCATATCTTTCTTTAATTATTACCTTGAAAAAAAAGCAATAGCGATAGGAGAAGCGCATGCAATTGCAGAAATTGCAGAATAAAGATAAGCGCATCCAGTGTCAATAAGAGTTGTTTTTTTAGGCCGAATAATATAATATTAAAGGCCAAAAAGTAAGACTTCAGAGTAAGAGGAGGAAGGAGCTAATGCGGTTGCTGTCCTTCTTTCTGCCTTCCTCAGTTTGCGTTCTAGCTTTAGTCTTTAGTCATTTCGAGTTATGCATTTCGAATGCTCCCCTTCCAAGCAAACTAACCTTGCTAAGTGCTAGCCAGGTGAAAGTTCTTATCGCTAGTAGTTTTGGTGTTCTCTTCCCTTTCATCCAATTGCAGATAAAGCAATTTCTCTCCTTCGATTGTGAGGCCCTCGCCCGCCGGAAGGTCTCTACTGCAACTGAGTTTTAAAGCTTTTACTAAGCAAATATTTTTGGCAAGTAAAGTAGGTATCAATCTGCTTGAAAGCCTGCAGGGTCAAATTTTGAGTATTTTCAGTTAGAATCTAGAGTCAGCCTATTCAGTTCTTAGCCCTTAAGGGTAAGGCAGGGGGTAATATGGATAGTATCTGTAAATACTCAAACCACCTTCAACAAAGTGTTGATTTCCCGTAAAGCTAACTGTAGTCCATTAAATAAGTAGATATCTTAGGCAAGTTAGCAATCCCGTTATATTACCAAGGCCTTCCCTTCTATTGTAGAAAGAGTTCTCAGCCATCCAATTGCTGTACCAGTTGCCAGCTATCCAGTTTCATTTGAAGTTGCAGGGGGTCCAAACGAGCTAGTAGCTTTTATTCGTCCTATAAGTCCTTCCACAAGCGAGTCAATAGGGTGCTGGCTAGTTGTAGTTGTTGGCGTGCGTGGAAAGAGCGAAGAAAAGTTTGAACTGGAAAAGATTCTCTATTACAGCAGCATATTCTCCTTCTTAGTTATCAAAAGAAAAAACTCCGTTTATGCTACACACTCAGAACTAGAAAGAAAGCTATTGAAGAGGAAGGTGCCGTCCATCAAACTGCTTGCTTCATTGAGTAGATAGAGTTTGAAGTAGAGTATGACACATCAGCGGTAGAATCATTCTTGCATATATATTATTTCATCTCAACTATTAAGATAAGAAATGCCTATTTCAAGCACTGGTATAGAGCTAGCAAGATAAGGGAAAGACAAAGCAAGAAGGTTCTCCAGTAGGATGATTCTTGATGCAAGAGATTGCACTATTTAGGTACTTCACTAGCAGGAACTATTCTTTTGCAAAGAGCTTATTGAACTCCAAACATTATCTTCTTTTTATATTGTTATAATAACCCGCTAATTAGATAGGGGCCTAGCCAATAAGAGAGCGCCAGTATGCATGCTTATGGACGGACCCAGAGAGCAGCTTAATAGAGAGAAGTAGCAGTGAGGGCGCTAAGCTGAAGGAAAAGGCTGAATGCCATAGGAAGTTCTCGATGAATAATTCACTTACTTCGTTACTGCTGATTCGACAGTGGATCATAGCTCAAAGAACCTATTCCAGTGAACTTGACTACCATTGGAAATGTCGGTGCCGTATTTTCATGTCTTGTTTGGAAGGTTTAGCCAAATAAGCGAGCTAACCTTTTTACTTATACCCGCGAACTTTATGATGGAAATATAAAAACTTGATGATAGGAATACCCGAGAGCCAGTTGTTAATGTCTTATAGCCCACGAAGAAATATTCCTTGGGAATGGAGAGACCTAGAGGAAGAACAACCTGCCGAGACTAGTGAAGTGGTTCCGGAGTTACCGGATCCAATTGGTTGGCACTTAAAGACTCCAGTTGTAGCCAGAAATCCCCTGCAGTTCCGAAGGCTTCGCGCAATAGTTCTCCCTATCGTCTCATTTCCTTAAAAAAGGAAAAGAGACGATAGAAGAACACCAGGAGACAGCTGTTCAGGCACCTGCCAGGACTCAAGTGCTTTCGGTGGACAATCTCTATACCTTTCCCAAGCTAACAATAGGAGCCCGTAGCGTACGTCTCAATTTATGTTATACGCAGCCCTACGTGGGCTATAACAAAGCGTAGGAGGTGAGTGAGCCCGACAAGCCTATGTCTTAACCTCCGTCTTAGCCTCACTTCTGGAAGAGTGAAAGTGGAGTAAAGAAACCTAGTAAAAAGTAGTTGATTTGAGACTATGAATATTCAATCTCAGTTTGAATGAGCAAGCCCTCAAAAAGGCTAGTTTGAGAGGAGTCTAGAACTAGAAATAGAAATCAGGCTAAAATGCACATGATCCAAATAAGGAGAGGAAGCGGAGATCTTGAATCGAGAAAGTGGCTTTTTCTATCAGAAAATGAATCTGCTTTCTGATGGCCATTTCGGTCCGTTGTGGGACCACGGCTTGCAAAGAAGGGCGCTAAGAACTTCTTCCGCTTTTGGGGATTCCACTAATTGATGGAAGGAAGTGGATGCGGCAGGATTGGCCCCAATTGAATCACTAGTAGAAGAGATCCACGTGCAGAGACTGTTAGGGAGATGCAGATGGAGGGACGTTTGGATTGCTGCTAGAAGGGCTTACGACGAATAGATTGTTGGAATGGGTTGTGAAAGGGAACGACAGAAGCTACTGACATGGGGAAAGAAGAATACCAATTAGAAACCTGTTTCTAAAATGGATTATCCCTTGATTACAAATACATTATAGATATAAACTTTCAAATAAAGGCTTGACTCCTTCGGGAAAGGTGGATTCGTTTAACGAGGGCCTGCTTCACTTCTGTCACTACGGAAAGGAAGCAGGGCCGAGGCGAACAACACAAGCAGCTTAGCAAGCAGGAAAACAAGTAGGCGAAAGAAGAGAAGTAGTGTGCCTTCCGCCAAAGAAAGCTACGGTTACGAATATCCGTCGGAAAGTAAGACTTAAGAAAGCAGGTACGGTTATTGAAACAAGGCAGGACTCAGAGGAAAGAGGCAATTGCTTCGCCCTATTTTTCTCAAATCAGCGCAAGCGGGGAAAGACGCAATGTCGGACTAGGCTACCTTCTACTGGACCTTTAATAGCTCTTTATGTTCTATAAACCTTGAAAAGAAAGAATCCAGCACTGTCCTTCCCAGGAGAAAACTCTTGTCTTTCACTTGCGTGCCTTTTCACTAGTATTCTTCCCCAATAGCTTTAAAAGGAGGGGATCGGTCGTTTACTTGACTTCTGTTCTGAAACGTTGATAGCGAGAGAAAGATACTCTTTTCTTTTCATAAGCAAGACTCACTAGTAGTTCCAAAGAGAGGAGCATCCGGCATAGGAAGCAATCCTTGGTAAGGCTTTCTTTCTCCGTATGATCAGTTCTTTTTTCACATGTAGGTTCTTCCGCAGCAAAGAAGGTATGCTCGGTCGGCTTGCGCTCTTACTTGGAAGTGGTCTCAGTAGCGAAGTCAATAAAGAGGGTAGTCCTCCTAGCTAGGAAGTCGTTGATGAATCAACCGATTTGTTTTTACTACGTATCATTAAGAATTCGAATACTAGGGCAAGTTACGTCAAGTAGGGAAGATACCCAAGGCCCATATGAGGCGCTTGAAGAAGTGATCCATTAAGGCTTGGGACTAAGCAAAGCAGAATAGGAAATAGTAGTTGGATAGCTTTTCCTTGGGGTGTTCCCTGCCCTTTCATCGATTTTCGAGAAGTGCACTACATGTCAAACTCGAAGAGTTACTCACTTGGCCACAAGAGCAAATGTATAATGGTAGTCCCTCACCCAATCTGAGTATACCCTTTGGCGACGAGGCGGGCCTTGTACCTATAAATACTGCCATCAGTATATGCTTTCATTTTTGAGACCCAGCCAATGGCTTTCTTGCCAGTCCTTTCCTGACGTCTTAACTCGGATGGGCTTAGTAAGAAAAGAATGATTCGCATAAAGATCCGGTCAAATGGCTGCTATTGACGTAATGAAGAATTTCGGCAGATAAAAGAAGCAAGCTTTCGAGGAGAAAAAAGGATTGAATCAAAGGGTCCATAATAAAGTTGGAGGCCATAATGAACTGTACCCTTTAAATCCCGCAAAATACGCTTTAATGCTTGCCAGTGCAAATCTCGTGGGTGTTGCATGAACTGACATGCTAGGTTTACTGCATATGAGATATCAGGTCTTGTAAAAGTTAAGTACTGTAGAGCACCGACAATTTGGCGATAGGGAGTCGGATCAGCGAGAAGCGAACCAAGATTAGAAGAGAGTTGTGAGTTGGGTGCTACCGGTGTTGAAACCGGCTTGCAATCAGCCAGGAGTGCTCAGTTTGATAAGTAGATACTTTTCAAGGAAGATAGCCTGAGCGAGTCTTTTCGCGGAGCTATTGTGCCGAACGCTGGCTTTCAACTTCCCGTAAGTAAGGAGAAAGATTCTAACGTTGATCGAGGGAGCAAAAGGGAATCTAAAGGGTGAAATACGCGTCTGTCTCATTAGAACCCCGTAAACGCTCCGCTTAGTCGACAACAAGAGAATCGAAGCATCCTCCTATTCCTTATGTTTCAAGAGTTCCCGAGATATGCAAGTTGGGCACTTGTTTTTAATAATGCCAATGGGCATTCGAATCCCTGAGAGAGAGCTAATAGGAAGGAAGATGGCTCTGGATTCACTAGGCTTTCGCTGGCTAGAAGCTTCGAGAGAAAGTCAAAGAGATGATGTGGTTGAAAAGGTGGTAACTGTGGATAGCGCCAAGTAAGCTAATCCTAAATGTCCAGCCACGCCAAACCGAACTCTTATCACATTATTTGTAGGCTTTGCTATTCTTACTCCTCTGTGACCTTCATCAATCACTAGGCACAGTATCAGTTAGCGTGATATGGGTTGGTAAAGTAGTAAAGAAAGTCTTAGTTATTAGGAAAGAAATGTTGCAGCCTATCTGCCACTGAGTTGGAATCGATTTGCTTAACCTGCTAATGCACGGAGATTAGCCAAATTAGAGAATATGAGGACGTCGGCAATGGTTGGTTTTAATGCTCGCACAGACGAAATAGAATACCGGATTGGACCTTAGCCGCTCGGGAATAGAATCCTTCACCACCAGGAAAGGCAATCGCCACGACGCTGACATCTTTTCATACGTACTAGACCCGGAAGGCAAATTCGGAAGAAGCCGCTTACACGACTTCCAATACAGACAACTCAAGCAAGAGGTTTGACATCACTCCTGCAACTGCAAGACAAAGACTCAATCAAGAACCAGAGAAACTGAAATCAACCTTAGTAAAAGACTAGCTAGCCACATCCCCTGACTCTCAGTCTCAGTCAACTCAAGGTGAGAAGCGAAAGGCCAGCAACTGCACTAACTGAGGGACACATTGAAAGCAAGAAAGAAATAGAACTTAGACAAAGAACAATAATACGATACTGAAATCCGAGTCGGCAATGGGCCGGAGAAACATTCACTCGTTAGCGACTCCTACTAAACAGCCAGACAGAGAAGGAAAGCAATGGAGTCAGACTTCAATAGTTATCTATTATACATTCCCTGAGAAAGGAAAGCCTTCGCATACTCGCCCTAGCTCTGAGGCCTTGTCAATGACTTTATTGCTTGGGTTAGTTGCCCTGGGTCAAAAGGGGACTACTCCTGAATCACATTAAGTATATAGGAAACGTAAAGGGAGATGGGAGCATCTCTCCATCCGACTTCTTCCTCTCACTCGGCCATCTCTCCCACATCATCCTATTATTTACCAAAAACTGACTGAGTGAATAGCGAGTTTTCATAAACCTAATAAAGTCAGGGTCGCTCATTGCTTCCATCCTCCTTTCCAATTTCATTGAAGCAACTCAAAGCGAGGTTAGGAAGAGAGCAAGCAGTGTCTCCTCAACTGCCGTTGGTGGGCCCGGAAGGGAAACCTCGGATTAAGCCAATTGCTATCATATCTCGTCGCATGGTGAAAGGCGAAATGCAGCGGTACCACAAGTGCTCATTCATTGGTCCAACCTAGAAGCTACTTGGGAAGACTATGAATTGATTGCAAGTAAGTATCATGGACAAGGAGGATTTTTAGGAGAAAGGAGATCCTCTCTCAACCCAATAGATGCAATGTAGGAAGACTAGTATCTTTAGTCCATGGGTGTAACACCATAAGATGGGATTGATGGTAATCTATCATAAATAGTTGCCCTTTTTGTCTAGATGACGTCCCCACGGTGTCTATAATTTATGTCAACCAATAAGAAATACCTGAAAGAAGATGCGTAGGCCTTCAATCATGGTGCAATGAATATCGTAGATAGAGTGATGGAAGAAGTTCGATCTCATATAGCTAGCTGGAGTCTTTCTTTTCAAAGTGAAACGATTTTCCTTTTACGTTGAGATATTTGAATTGGATTTTCTTTCACCACTACTATCGTAACGCACAGAAAACACTGACGTTTCCGCTCGCTTTCAACCACTGCCACTTTACCTGAGCACTGTGACGCAGTCGGTCAAGTATTGAGGCTAGTATATCAAGGACTTATGAGAACTGAAAAGAAAAAACTAGGCAAAGGAATTATCAAAGTTCATTGAGTTAAGGGAGGACCATTCGTGGGGGGTTCGTGGAAGAGTTGGGTTCGATTCCCTTTATACGCGATGTGGCGAAAAAGACTGATTCAACGAAATATGCCTGCATTAAGATTTAAAACGTGCCGTCTACTTCCAGGAAATGTTCGGAACAGAGAACTTTCTCTAATCCAACGCCGCATTCTCCGAAGATTGAGGAACAAGAGGAGATCCATTAAAAGAAATCTTTCTCAGAGAGAAAATCTAAACAGTAACATCAAATCACAAACTACACGAAAGTTGTCCCTTTATTATGGGGATTTCCCCATAAGGGAGATGCACAGAGGAAGAGAACGAACTTCATATATCCCTTTTTTACTCAATCAAGAAACAAGATCGGACGTGATTCCGGTTCGTCTCCGTTTTAGTGACACTCTTCCTCAAGCAAGGCAGCCGATAAGTCATCGAAGGGTTTGTTTGAATAATGGACTGGTAACCATTACTCATTTTAAAGTTTCCCATGGTGATCTAATATCTTTTAAAGAAAATGACGCGAGAACCCGCGGTGAAGAAATAAGGAGATCTTTCTATATCGACATATCAGTTGGAAAAATCATAGGCAAATTCCTACCGGTCAGAATCTGGAGAAGAACAAAAACAGAATGGTTCCGCTTACTCACAACTCAGAGGGGATGCCGCTTACTACTAAAATCCGGGTTTTTGCAAGAGTTGCGTTCTTATATGCAAGAAGAAGACTTAGAAAGAACAAAGAAGTTTGGATCCGCAAAAGTATGCTTAGGCAGTTCCTTCGCTGAGCACAACAGAATGAAGAGGAATTTGTTTCATTTCAAATACTTCTTCTTATGGAAAAGAAGGAAGGAGGAAGAGGAATTGATAAGAACAATAGGGGAAGCGGAATTGATAAGAAGGAAGGAGGAAGAGGAAGGGGTAGAGGAGATCCTCAAAGTTCTCGAGGAAAACGAAAACCGAAAAAGAGCAATAAGCCCTTTTGTTTACACAACAAAATTATATAGAAATTCGACCTATTGCTCCGGATCCCCGTTTACTAGGAAGATAAGAATCAAAAGGATCGAACTACCTACTCATTATTCGGAGGTGAATCATAGAACACTAAAAGCTGTGGTATCTTATGGACCTAACATAGGTCACATCCCTCACGACATAAGATTGAAAGATCCAAACCTTCCTCTTCGGAGCGGAAACGGACGTGGCCAAAACATATAAAAAAAGATCGGCCTAGTCGCTCATAGGGACATATCTATCCGGATAGAGGATAGTCTAGATCAATTTTTAGAAAAATCTCTCTCTATATAGAATAGATAGGTATCTCTGTGGATAGAGATAAAGATAGGGATCCCTATAAATCTAAATATATGGAAAAAGTGCACTTTTTGACTACTACTACTATTTCTTAGACTTTTTCAAGATCGTTTTTTCGATTTTTACTGAATTGGTCGGAGCGTAGACGAGCGAGCAGAGCCCAGGAAAGAGGTCAGATCGTCATAGAGCAGTCGACTATAAGTATAAGACTGCTGGCCTGAGAGAAGGCAGTCTCTCTCGGGAAACATGGCCCAATTTCTCTTCTTTCTTTTCACACGGGCAACAATTGGGAATAAAACAGACCATGAACATGAGTTTCAAATGTAAAAAAAAGGTCTAAAAGACTTATTCTTTTTAAAAAGGAGGATAAGATAATTTGTAGATTCTTTTTTGATGTTATTATGTGTTATTTACTACCTTTGGCTTTGGGAAAAGTTTTCTACTTTTGAAGTTCTTGACAAGTCCCAAGTGGAGGAGATTAAGAGGTCATTAAATAATTCTTCCTTTTAGTTCTCTTCGATGTATCGATCATGCATTCCTAAACCACATAAGCCGGGGGAGATGCGCCCCATTAGACAGCCTCATAAGGCAGACATCATTGTCATGGATACGGCTTTATCGTTTTTGAAGACATCTTTCTAACGTACTCCCATGGGTTTGTGTTTACTGAGGCAGCCCCATCCTTTTAAATCCCTGCACCACATCACTCTGGAACCCAATTCATAAGTAAGGAACTGGAGAAGGAGAAGTGAACCACTGAATCTGATAGGTCTTTCAGCTTAACTATATCCAGGCCCAAAATGGATTTTCCTACTTTTTTTGAGGGTGATAATCCAGTAGGATGGACAAGACAGTGTGAGAAATACTTTTATCTTGCTTGAGTTCCTCAGGGGATGTAGGTATCAATGGCCCCTCTTCATTGTTGTGGTAGAGCTTTTAGCTCGAAACATTAGTAGTTCCTCGCTGGGACAGGAATAAGTCGTCAAGTAGGCATATGAACGGGAAAGGCTTTTTGCACGGTATACGTCACTAATAGCCGCCAATAAGATAGCTCATCACGAGAAGTAGTTTCCAGGTTTTTTACAAATAGGCTTGTAAAGTAGCTTGGGTCACGGAAAGGCATTTGTGGTGAGGCGCCTCCGGAATCACATAAAGTATGCTTTCCAGTCCAACTCTTCAGTCCTGCTCAAAGGTTGACCTGTCCGGCGGTCCAGAAGAATCGAAGGTAAGTCAAGGCGATCGAAAGCCTACATATGGTTGAGGAGACGAAGGGAGGATTGACAAAAAACCTCCAGGTTCAGTTCGGCAGCCTTGTGGGCTTTGTGGAAATTGAGAAATGAGCTCTGTTTTCAGAATGGGGCATGGCGCAGCATGTCTACTTTGATGAGAAGGGTGTTGCTTATGCTGTCGAACTGGAAGATACTATGCCCGGTCAAGCATCTGGAGCGAGCTACGGATGACCAAGTTGGAACAGCTGACAAGAGCTCCGGCAAGAATTTATGGCAGGAGAAGCTGATAACTCAGAATCGTTTTCACCTGGTTGACCTGTAAAATCAGTCGGGTATAATACCTATGTAGAAGGGTTTTCCATTTCTTTCGGTAGGCTTCAGGAAAAGAGGTTGGTATACTTTTCAGAACTCTAATGGTTTTTGACCAACCAAAATGGCGACTTTGGGCTGTAACTGATTGTGACTTTTGATCCTGATGCAATGCAAATGGACCGGGTCCCTGGAACTCTAAAAATAAAAGGTTGCTACATTACTTATCTAAGTATCGAAGTATGAAAGGGCAGGCTTCCAGCTATTCAAGTTGCAGGGTAAAGGAAGGCGCGGAGCGAAAAAGCAACTGGCTAAAAAGAAATCCACTAAGCAAGATAGCTTCCATCTAGATAGCATTTTACTAGGCATTTTGACACTTCACTAGGAGGGTGAAGGAAAGTCGGATGAAAGTGATCCTAATGGAAGCGAAAGCACTCGTTCTTGCCAATGGAATACCTTCATCCCTTGTATTGAAATATGATTTATTGAATTCGGAGCGCAGCTACGGCCAAGGAAATACCCCGATTTAGTGGACTAGTTAAAATAATTAATTCAAAGCGAAGAGGCTCGAAACATTAAACAAGCAAAGGTTTTTGCGCTTCTTGGCTCGAAACATGCCGTAGTTCCTCGCTCTAGCTAGAAAGCCGTTGCGCGTTAGCGCATCCGTTTTCTTGCTCGTATAGCGTTAATAATGTCACGCGCAGCCCTACTTGATTTCACATTACTTAATATCGGTTTCCAACTTTCTTTTTTATTTTTCTAATTATGTGATAATTATTTAAACCAATCCTACTACTTAGCGTCCCCGGGTTTCCACAATTGAAGAAAAAAGCGCAGGGCGTATTGATCAAATCCAATTATTGGACCCGTGCTGGATATCACTTTTCCCCAGGGCAAGTTGCCTTAGATTTCTAACGCTTTGATAGTCAAGAGTCGAGAGACTGCCGATGATAAGCAAATTAATGTTACTTGTGAGGTACAACAAAACAATTATTAGGAAATAATAGAGTTAGAGCTGTAGCTATGAGTGCTACAGACGGGTTGATGAGAGGAATGGAAGTGATTGACACGGGAGCTCCTCTCAGTGTTCCAGTCGGTGGAGCTACTCTCGGACGAATTTTTCACGTTCTTGGGGAGCCTATTGACAATTTGGGTCCTGTAGATACTAGTGCAACATTCCCTATTCACAGATCCGCCCCTGCCTTTATCGAGTTAGATACGAAATTCTCTATCTTTGAAACTGGTATTAAGGTGGTCGATCTTTTAGCTCCTTATCGGCGTGGAGGAAAAATCGGACTATTTGGAGTCTTTTTTTTTAGGTAAAACAGTACTCATCATGGAATTAATCAATAACATTGCTAAAGCTCACGGAGGCGTATCCGTATTTGGCGGAGTAGGGGAACGGACTCGTGAAGGAAATGATCTTTATATGGAAATGAAGGAATCTGGAGTAATTAATTCCAAAAATATTGAGGAATCAAAGGTAGCTCTAGTCTATCGCCAAATGAATGAACCGCCGGGAGCTCGTATGAGAGTTGGTTTAACTGCCCTAACTATGGCGGAATATTTCCGAGATGTTAATAAGCAAGACGTGCTTTTATTCATCGATAATATCCTTCGTTTTGTTCAAGCAGGATCGGAAGTATCCGCCTTATTAGGGAGAATGCCCTCCGCAGTGGCAACCTACCCTTAGTACAGAAATGGGTTCTTTGCAAGAAAGAATTACTTCTACCAAAAAGGGATCTATAACTTCGATCCAAGCAGTTTATGTACCTGCAGACGATTTGACCGACCCTGCTCCTGCCACAACATTTGCACATTTGGACGCTACTACCGTACTTTCCAGAGGATTAGCTTCCAAGGGTCCCGCAGTAGATCCTTTAGATTCAACCTCAACTATGTTACAGCCTCGGATCGTTGGCAACGAACATTATGAAACTGCGCAAAGAGTTAAGGAAACTTTACAACGTTACAAAGAACTTCAGGACATTATCGCAATTCTTGGATTGGATGAATTATCGGAGGAGGATCGTTTAACTGTAGCAAGAGCACGAAAAATCGAGCGGTTCTTATCACAACCGTTCTTTGTGGCAGAAGTTTTTACCGGTTCTCCAGGAAAGTATGTTGGTCTTGCAGAAACAATTAGGGGATTTAAACTAATCCTTTCCGGAGAATTAGACGGCCTACCCGAACAGGCTTTTTATTTAGTGGGGAACATCGATGAAGCTAGCACGAAAGCTATAAACTTAGAAGAGGAGAGCAAATTGAAGAAATGAAATTAAATCTTTATGTACTGACTCCTAAACGAATTATTTGGGATTGTGAAGTGAAAGAAATCATTTTATCTACTAATAGTGGCCAAATTGGTGTATTACCAAACCACGCCCCCATTAACACAGCTGTAGATATGTGGGTCCTTTGAGAATACGCCTCCTCAACGACCAATGGTTAACGGCGGTTCTGTGGAGTGGTTTTGCGAGAATAGTTAATAATGAGATCATCATTTTAGGAAATGATGCAGAACTGGGTAGTGACATTGATCCAGAAGAAGCTCAACAGGCACTTAAAATAGCCGAAGCTAACTTGAGTAAAGCTGAGGAAAGAATTGGTTGAAGCGAAGCTAGCTCTCAGACGAGCTAGGATACGAGTCGAGGCTGTCAATTGGATTCCCCCATCCAATTGAATCCAAAGGTTTCGTTGATACAAAGAAAAAGGAAAGAAGGGATCTCGTTCCTAGAGACCCAGAGATGAATGAAACTGATATTCACTGTTATATGTAACAAGCAAGTTTATATATATATGTAGCTTTTTCAGACCTGACTGACATGTAGGTAGCTTGTTTGTATCTATTTTAAACAGGCGGGATGTGGCATTTCTATAAAATGAGTCAACGTCATGCTTATCCTAAACAACCAAGCTCCCCCTTGCCCCTACTTAAAATCAGGCTCTTCCTGACTCCTTTGCGGATTGGACGAAGGCTTTGCGGAATTGTTCTTGTCTTGCCTTGAGCTCACGACTGATAGATGTATAAGCCTGGTCATTGCCAGACTTTCTCTTTCTCCATCTAAAGATGCCTCATCTTGGTACGAACTTTTTGTCTTCTTAAGTCTGAATGCTGATAGGTGGTTCTGCCTAATTCTCTCTTTTTCTATCTTTGATGGACCAAGCGAGTCTTATAGAATCTTATGCCGACCCCTTTCTTTACCGGTCATCAAGGCTTTGACCCTGGCGCTCGATCTCGGGCCTGTGCTTCAGTGAATGGTATGGATTTATAACTAATAATGGTGGTGATGTACCATTCCATTCTTTATGCGCTGACTCGAGGTCTCTTCTTTTTATTTTTGGAATCCTCTACGAGGGGGTTCGATATTCTTTCTGCTAGTCTTTCTTTTTTTAGCCCTGATGAGTTTTCTATTCATCTATGGATGGATTCTACCGTTCATCCGGGGGCTACCAATTGCTTAACCAACCCGATTTTTTACTTCCTTACAGAAGAATGATAGACGGAAGCAGAATCAAGGGATCTTCTTGGTATGGTTGTAGGTCGGCGAGATGTCCAGTTTGTCTGTATGAGCCTAATAAACAAGCCTATGGGTACACAGTCAACCCGAGCTAAAGCTATTCATGAAGAGTGGCGGTCACAAGCATTGAGCACCGATATCTAAAAACAAAGCGTGGATAAACCGAACCTGGAGAATCAAGCGTCGGACAGCCAAGCCACTATTTCGCTTTGATCGAACAGAAATAGGATAGAGCTTTAGTACTCGATCGGTATGGGGAGAGGGAGTTTACTTGAGGGTACTGACTTGCCTATACTAAATAAAGGAAGAGTCCGCAAAGCTGAGCTTTCGGTTCGCTCCCCAGGCCTTCAACCCTGTTTGCCTCCTTTCTCTTGCTTGATGGAATAGTTCAATGCCCGAGCTCCAGCTTTGCTTGCGTTCTTCACCGGCGCTCGCCGGATGTATCACTCATCCCGAAAATAAGGCAAGGAGTCTGCTGTTTGTTATAATCATTACGGGAATGAATCGCATATGTTGGTTTAGAATTGCTCGGGAATTCATTGATAGTTACTTTTTTCAGTTCTAGGGGGGCTAGTCTACTCCTCTTTTTTCTCGATCGAGCCGCTTTCCCTCATTCTACTCGTCCAGCCCTCTTCACGAACTTGTACAATCAATGCCACAAAGATAGCAAACTCTATTATCGAATATATAAGGAAAGGGGCGACGATTTGGCACCAGATATCCGGAGGTGTGGAAAGAGCTGCTGTGATAAGCGGAAAAACCATCAAAAAACGACGATTGCTCGTGAAGGTTTCCACAGAAAGACCCCTTGGTTCTGGCAAACAGATCACAATTACAGGTACCTGGGAGCATACCGATGGAATGAACAAAATACGAACAGTTAACATAATATAGTCATAGATCTTAGGTTGTAACTTGATCATGAGCGAATTTGTTGATGTTGCACCCACGAAGTATGGAAAGTGCCAAACATTGGGAACTACCCGGGGAGGAGTTAGGAACAGGAACAAGGAGAAGCGAGAACCACTTAAATGGAGGAATCTATTGTATTTCTGCCTTTGTTCCCCATAGCAACTGGGGATCGAAAAGCACCAAATTTGATGACTTATTAAGGGAAAGACGAAGTAAGAGCATGCTATTGAAGACGTTGCAACATATGTCGGGGGGGCCTCCGTTGATTGTGTACGAACAAAATACGAGTCCAAAGGTAGGGTAAGAAAGGGTTTAGCTAATGGAGAAATTGACTCTTCCGGGAACCAGTAACGCGTAAACCATGTCAAACCAAGACCGATCAATATCCGAACGGAACGGATTCGAACTTCTCCTAGAAAAGTTTCCGGTGCGAAATTCCATTCAATGAGTAATTCAAAGGATAAATGCATTTTCGGCATGCGGTCGGTAGGGTTCCCCCTTCCTCGCTTCCGTCCGCTATCCGTTGTGTCATGGCACAGTGGGACATCTGTCAGCCTTGCATTTCTCAACAGGGCTATCTTCCCTTTTCCGAACATAGATATCAAAAAATGATGATGAATTCCAAGGAAAAATGAGTGAGTTGATTCATTCTGTCCTCAATTTATCAATCCTCTTTCTATATGATAATATGTCAAAACAAGTTCGATAGCCCATTCATAACACAAGCAATCCTCTTCCCTTCAACTCGTACCGAAGGCTATGTCCCAGTAAGCATTTCCTCTGTTTCCTTGTTTCCCACCTCTGACCTTCCGCTATGACCAGTCCACTAAGTCAGGTATCTCTGAAAAGTCAGACCGTCCTCTTCCCTTCGTCAATAGAAGAACTCCAACCATGCTTTCTTGAATCATAAACTATATCATAGATAGAATGGGAACGATCCTTTCACTCAGGTAGAACTTTCAGCACCGGGGCCATTTCTTTCATTGGTTGCTTCACATCACGTCTTTGCCAACGCCTACTCTAGCTAATCTCCGAGATATGATTCGAACAAGCAACTTCCATCGATCTGCTTTCGAACTTCCTTGTCTGACCGAACATGAAGGGGCAGGAAGGCTTATTTACAATATAAAACTATCCCACCGAACCGTATATCCCAACTTTTCGACTTCCAATTCCAGCTTTCGATACACAGAAGGAAAGCCATCCCAACCTAGAGATGAAGCCAACAAACCACTATCTATATAGTATGCCGACCAACCTCGCTAACCCGCGGGCATTTCACCTATCTTTCTTTACTTTCTTTAATATTTCCATTTCTCTCCCTTAGCAAAGTGTATTGATTTTCCGGTTCAAATAAAAAATTGAAGTTTGTACGTAATATCGAGTATTCCAAAGATAAGAGTGTACAGGTACCAAGGACTACCAGTAAGGAGCTACCTTGGGGAATGCCGAATTCCCTATTGGAATAGATCTTGCCCTCGAAGATGGGGGCCGTCAAAAAAGCAGCTATTTGATTGATGAGCATTTCATTCTTGTCGCCTACTTAGCTTCTCAGAAACTCAAGGAGTAGCTGATGAGATATTTTTTCAAAACAGCTTTTGCTTTTGATATCTGCTTTTATGACTCTATTGACCGTAGGCCAACGTTTGACTTCCTGGAAAAGAGTGATAGCGCCCCGTCTCGGCCGAAATCCATGCGAATGCACGGAAAATAGAGGATCAAATAACAGGTTAAATAAGTGGGCTAGTCCTAGCCCTCCATTACGATCCTATCTCTCTCCGCAGGTTGAGTTATAGGTCGAAACATTCCCGGTTTGTTCGCTTTTGGTATGAACGACCGAAACATTGCCGAGAAGCGAAAGGTTGATGTCAACAACTCACACTGAATTTCCTCCAGTTCCTCCCTTTGTGGCAGAGCGAGCGCCTTGACTAAGATAGATTGACTCTTTCATTCTTGCAGCCTATTCTGGTTCCAATCGCGTTTGAGGAAAACCCCCTTTGGCATCAATGAAACTCTGTGATATAGGAGTTCACTCATTTCGTTTGAGAGATAGTGGAATTTATTCTTTCAACACGTACATCGACGAGGGTGTCGATGACTTGAGTGAGGAATGGTCATGTGCTAGAGGCCGTACCGTTGGAGTAAGACCTCAACAAGGGGGTGTGCAGTTTAAATGTAAATGACGAGCATGGAGAGGCCAAGGTCATTTGTAATTAGGTGTGGCTGATGCAAGAAGACTGGCGAGCTGTCCATGGTGAGACTCGTTGTGATGCTACTGCAGGAGGCATCCTGGTGTAGTTGAGGGCGCAGAACTTCTGTGCGGGTACAACTGGCACTTAAAAGACCTTCCGTGTAGATGAGTTCTCTTGAGTGAGACTAATCGAGTTACGAAGAAACCTTTGCGATGGTGCTGTGCAGTTGGGTTCTCTATGGAGGAACTTCGTTGTGGGGACCAAGGCAAATAAGGATACCCGGTCAGTCACGCGAATAACGAAACAAAATAACGAACAAATAACGAATGCGCACAAACCACTTTTACTGATTCAAATAAGTATATAGCGCTTCCTTAATTAAGTAACCTTCCACTTATAACGAACGGGTAGGGGCAGGGGACCTACCTACTTACAGATGATGAATGGATTCATCAAGTTATGGATGCATTTCTCCCATCCTCTTTCGGTATCTAAAAGCTACCGTCGGAGAGGGGATTGCCTTAGCTACCGGTACCGAACTCCGATCAAACTAAAACGAAAAGCTTAACCGATTCTTGTAGAGTCCTTAGCATTAGATAATGCATGCGCACACAAGAGGAATGAACGGCTTTGCCTTCTAGTGATTTGGAAGGATTGAGTCGGCTGCCCCCAGCCTCGCCCCGCATCGCCCTCCGGGGGTAGTTACGCCAGTGGAACCAACTCACAAAGCAGCCCAAAAGCAGGAACTTTTCTTGATTGAATTGGTTTCGGGATTCCCTTCGGAATCGATACCGAAATCCACTCAATCAAACAAGCAAATCAAGCAATAACTAAATTTCTTAGGGAATGGAAAAAGTGATTAAACGCAGTGTTCAGCTCCCCAATCCGTACTAAAACAGGAAGCATTCCACAACCAAGAAGCAAAAACAACACGAAAACAAACAGAAAAGCATCCAGTTTTATGAATTGATTTACTTTCGGTCCTTCGGAATGTGCACCGAAATCTCCATCAAACTCAAAACAAATCAAAAAACAAGGAATGGCATCAAACGCAGTGTTCAGCGGCCCAATCCCTACTAAAAAGGAGGTGCCGCCAATTGCACAAAAGGAGCACAAAATCCATCAATCAAAGAAGAAAATAGGACAAATCCGCACCTAAAAGTGGCTAATTTGGTATCAGAAATATGGTATATCGACCCTGATTCGCAGGGTTCGTTCGCGTCGCGATACAGATAAACTATTCATTTGGCGATCTCGTTCTTGTTCGGCTCCAAGATCGCTCACCGCCTGCATTGAAAGACGGGGACAGGGAGGCCTTCTTCCCGGAGCCGCGGGAATCAGCTATACGCGACTGGAGATACCCGGAGGAAGCCGATTCGGCTTGGAACGTAAGTTAGGGATCAGTAGGGAGTGACGACTCTCCTCGTTACACACATGCCGGAGGAAGATCGCTTCACAGGTGGTGCTGTCCTACCCCCCCCCTGTCGTTATCTCGCTTTACTCCGTTCATCTTCTCCACTGCCTACCTAAAAATGGGCAGTGAATCCGTTGTCATAACCGAGATCGAGGGCTTGCCTGCATGGAAAGTGACTCCGAAACTCTCCCGTTAACGAGGTCGAGTGCCAGCTTACCGCAGAGGATTAATGGGCAGTCGGGGTAGACCTTCTGGGGACGTGGATCCGGTGAATGACTAATAAGAAAGTGAGAGCACCCGGTTTGAATATTACGGTTCGATGGGAGATCTCGACCTGGGAGTCGGAACTTGGACCTGTATGGTAGCTGCATGGCGTTGATATCACTAGCTCGTACCAACTATATAGTATCGATAGACGGGCCTCTATCAACAAACATGATTGCTTAGCCCTTGTATAGTATCGATTACCTGGCTTCTTTAGCACGGGTTTCGTCAGGGAAGTATTCCAGGCCAAATAGCTGAAGAGAAGATGGTTCGCGCTAAGGGTGACTAAAGGCAGAGAATTCTGTACGCCAAGAAGAAAAGAAAGTTTGTAGGGGTGAGAATGAACTTTCAAACCCTTTTCTTGCCCCTATCCTTTTTGCTATGATTATGGAACTAAAGTCTTAAATAGTTTTTATCAATGTTTTTCATACTGGCTACTAGCAGGCTTGGCTTGCCCATCTCCTCGTAATTGAACTCGCATTCAGCTGGTCTTGTTCTTGCGGTTGGCCTTTTGAACATGAATGGTAGGAGCTCCAACATTCGAAGGCGGCGAGTTGAAAGAGTGGCAGGTGTATTGGCTACGCACATTAGTTGTTCGGGCGAGTAATGCCAGGGGTAAGACAAGCTAAGCGAGTTGGCTATTCATTTCGGTTTTGAGCAGACAGGTATCGGGTAGCAAGGCAAGCGGGTCAAATAGTTAGGGCAGCCAGAGAGGCAAGAGCAGGAAGCAAGCAAGCCGGTAAGCCAGAAGAGCAGGCCCAAGACAAGCAAGGCAAGGAACTCGGTTACGCCTGGAAATCCTCTTTACTTTCCACGAAAAGATCCACTTCAAAAGTTTATGGAGTAGAAGAACCCGCCTCATATCGGTACACCTGAATAACCATATCTGTGAAACCCGGTCCATCTGTATACATCGATATTTTCACTGTATACTCATTTCCTTTCTGTTTCATTTTCCTCTCTAAAATAGCTTCAGGTTGCACTAGTTATTCTCCATCTTTCCCCACAATCGGCATGTCAGATAGGACTTGTACACCTTCCCCCACCCTTTTCTTCAATTGCGAAACATTAAAGACTGGGTGTACCAGTGTACCAGCTTTTAAGCTATCTTACTAATCCTTTATGATCACCTCCTGAATCTTACTTACTTCTAAACTAGTGTGCAACTCGTGGATGAAAGGAATAGTTTTCCACACATAATAAATCATTTG